TCTACCTTAATATATTTTAGATTCTTTTTAAAGAATCTAAAATATATTAAAGATAATAATTTCTTCTAATTAGGCTTATCGAAAAAACGGTTTTTATTGAAATTAAAATGTAATCGTTTAAAAAAATTGGCGAGAAATTTTTTATTTGAATAGATTTTGATAAATGTTTAATATTTAATAAATTATATAAGTCTTAAAGAGGCTATATGACTTTTTATACTATATCTATATGCTATTATTAACAATGTAAAGATGTAAAACATATATCTTTGCAGATGTACAGTAACAAAGAATTCTGATCGTGTACTACAAAATATAAAGTTTTGTAAAAAAATAAATTTATTATTTATTAAAATAATAAAATGGGAAAACATATATAAAAAAAGAGTTTGATCCTGGCTCAGGATGAACGCTGGCGGTATGCTTAACACATGCAAGTCGTACGAAAACTTTTTTTGCTTGCAGAAAAAGTTTTAGTGGCGAACGGGTGAGTAACGCGTAAGAATCTGCCCTCAGGAAGGGGATAACAGTGGGAAACTACTGCTAATACCCTATAAGCGCATGCGTAAAAGCCTTCGGGCACCTGGGGATGAGCTTGCGTCTGATTAGCTAGTTGGTGAGGTAATGGCTTACCAAGGCGATGATCAGTAGCTGGTCTGAGAGGATGATCAGCCACACTGGGACTGAGACACGGCCCAGACTTCTACGGGAGGCAGCAGTGGGGAATTTTCCGCAATGGGCGCAAGCCTGACGGAGCAATACCGCGTGGAGGATGACGGCCTATGGGTTGTAAACTCCTTTTCTTTGAGAAGAAGTCCTGACGGTATCAAAGGAATAAGCATCGGCTAACTCCGTGCCAGCAGCCGCGGTAAGACGGAGGATGCAAGTGTTATCCGGAATTATTGGGCGTAAAGCGTTTGTAGGTGGAGAAATAAGTCTATTGTTAAATCCAGGAGCTTAACTTCTGTCCAGCGATATGAAACTATTTTTCTTGAGGGTGGTAGGGGTAGAAGGAATTCCTAGTGTAGCGGTGAAATGCGTAGATATTAGGAAGAACACCAAAGGCGAAGGCATTCTACTGGGCCAATCCTGACACTGAGAGACGAAAGCTAGGGGAGCGAATGGGATTAGATACCCCAGTAGTCCTAGCCGTAAACGATGGATACTAGGGGATACGCGAATCGACTCGCGTATGCTCGCAGTTCACACAGTAAGTATCCCGCCTGGGGAGTACGCTCGCAAGGGTGAAACTCAAAGGAATTGACGGGGGCCCGCACAAGCGGTGGAGCATGTGGTTTAATTTGATGCAACGCGAAGAACCTTACCAGGACTTGACATACCATAGACGTTTTTATGAGAATAATTATTTCCTTCGGGACTATGGATACAGGTGGTGCATGGCTGTCGTCAGCTCGTGTCGTGAGATGTTGGGTTAAGTCCCGCAACGAGCGCAACCCTTGTCTTTTGTTACCCCTATCGAGAGATAGGGGGAATCGAAAGAGACTGCCGGTCATAAACCGGAGGAAGGTGAGGATGACGTCAAGTCAGCATGCCCCTTACGTTCTGGGCCACACACGTGCTACAATGGGTAAGACAATAAGTAGCTAACCTGCGAAGGTACGCAAATCTAAGAAACTTATCCTCAGTTCGGATTGGAGGCTGCAACTCGCCTCCATGAAGTCGGAATCGCTAGTAATCGCGGGTCAGCCATACCGCGGTGAATACGTTCCCGGGCCTTGTACACACCGCCCGTCACACCATGGAAGTTGGCTATGCCCGAAGTCATTACCCCAACCTCGGAGGGGGATGCCTAAGGCAGAGTTAGTAACTAGGGTGAAGTCGTAACAAGGTAGCCGTACTGGAAGGTGCGGCTGGATCACCTCCTTAACTATCTTATTATCTAAGTATAGTTGTCGATCACATCAGAAATTCTACTGTAATTTATCTATTCAAAAAATGAATGGACTATAAAACACCTTTTGTGGGCTATTAGCTCAGGTGGTTAGAGCGCACCCCTGATAAGGGTGAGGTCTCTGGTTCAAGTCCAGAATAGCCCAGGTGGGGGTATAGCTTAGTTGGTAGAGCACTGCCTTTGCAAGGCAGATGTCAGCGGTTCAAGTCCGCTTACCTCCAGAGAGAGTTTGACTCTCTATATAGTATTATAAAAAAGAAAAAGATCAATAAACAAAGGGCATATGGGGGATACCTAGGTATCAAGAGTCGAAGAAGGGCGTAAAAACCGACGATATGCTTCATGGAGCTGGCATTAAGCTATGATATGAAGATTCCCGAATAGGATAACCTTTAAAACATTTTTCTGAATGCATAGGAAAAAATGAGAAAACCAAGTGAACTGAAACATCTTAGTAGCTTGTGGAAAAGAAAGCAAAAGCGATTCCCGGAGTAGTGGCGAACGAAATGGGAACAGCCCAAAAGTCAATTCTTTAATTGACTGGTTGAGGGAGTCCAAAATCTTAAAATTATATTTTTATGCGAATTGTTTGAATGACAAACCAAAGAAAGTGATAGTCTTGTAGCGTAAAACTTGTAAAAATAAAGAGTGACATCCCAAGTAGCATGGAACATGTGGAATTCCGTGTGAATCTGCGAGAACCACCTCGTAAGGCTAAATACTCCTTGATGACCGATAGTGAACAGTACCGCGAGGGAATGGTGAAAAGAACCCCCATAGGGGAGTGAAAAAGAATATGAAACCGTATGCTTACAAGCAGTAGGAGGACGATTTAACGTTTGACTGCGTGCCTGTTGAAGAATGAGCCGGCGACTCTTTGCATGTGGCTTGGTTAATGAGTTACGCTCAGAAGCCTAAGCGAAAGCGAGTGTGAATAGCGCGTTTGTCATATGTAAAGGACCCGAACCCGGGTGATCTACCCATGGGCAGGATGAATCTCCAGTAAAATGGAGTGGAGGTCCGAACTGACTTATGTTGAAAAATGAGCGGATGACCTGTGGGTAGGGGTGAAATGCCAATCGAACTCGGAGCTAGCTGGTTCTCCCCGAAATGCGTTGAGGCGCAGCGGTAGTTTATGGTCCACAAAGGGGTAAAGCACTGTTTTAATGCGGGCGGAGAGATCTGTACCAAATTAATGCAAACTCAGAATACTTTGTGTGATTTCAAAATGCCAGTAAGACTGTGGGGGATAAGCTCCATTGTCAAGAGGGAAACAGCCCAGACCACCGGCTAAGGCCCCAAAATATATACTAAGTGGTAAAGGAAGTGACAACGCACAGACAATCAGGAGGTTCGCCTAGAAGCAGCTATCCTTTAAAGAGTTCGTAACAGATCACTGATCAAGCGTAGTTGCACCGAAAATGAAAGGGACTAAGTATATTGCCGAAGCTGTGGGATCAATTTTTAAAATTGATCGGTAGGGGAGCGTTCTGTTCTTGATTGAAGCATGATCGAAAGGACATGTGGACAAAACAGAAGTGAGAATGTCGGCTTGAGTAGCGAAAACATGGGTGAGAATCCCATGCCCTGAGACCCTAAGGTTTCCTCTCGCAAGGCTCGTCCGCGGAGGGTTAGTCAGGAACTAAGGCGAGGCCGAACGGCGTAGTCGATGACAATTAGGTTAATATTCCTAAACTTTCTAAAAATTAGTTATTTGTGACGGCAATAACAATTCTATCATAGCTGCATGGTGTTTATGATATCGTTTACATTGTCCAAGAAAAGCAAAATATCATGTGTTTTTAGAAACCTGTACCAGAAACCGACACAGGTAGGGTGGTTGAGAAGACCAAGGGGCGCGAGTGAACTCTCTCTAAGGAACTCGGCAAAATGACCCCGTAACTTCGGGAGAAGGGGTGCCTCACCAGCAATGGGGGGCCACAGTAACAAGACCCAAGCAACTGTTTATCAAAAACACAGGTCTCCGCAAAGTCGTAAGACAACGTATGGGGGCTGACGCCTGCCCAGTGCCGGAAGGTTAATTGCGGTGGTTAGTGAAGAACGAAGCCATCAATTGAAGCCCCGGTGAACGGCGGCCGTAACTATAACGGTCCTAAGGTAGCGAAATTCCTTGTCGGGTAAGTTCCGACCCGCACGAAAGGCGTAATGATTTGGGTACTGTCTCGGAGAGAGGCTCGGCGAAATAGAATTGTCTGTGAAGATGCGGACTACCCCCACCAGGACAGAAAGACCCTATGAAGCTTTACTGTAGCTTGAAATTGTTGCCGAGTATATCGTGTGCAGCTTAGGTGGGAGGCGTTGATTATGTATTTCCGGATACATTGGAGCCATTAGTGAGATACCACTCTCGATATACTCAGCATCTCATCATATACTTTTAGCAAGTTATGAGACAGTTTTAGGTGGGCAGTTTGACTGGGGCGGTCGCCTCCTAAAAGGTAACGGAGGCGTACAAAGGTATCCTCAGGCTGTTTAGAAATCAGCTGTGGCGTGCAAAGGCATAAGGATGCTTGACTGCAAGACCTACAAGTCGAGCAGGGACGAAAGTCGGTCTTAGTGATCCGACGGTTCCGTGTGGAAGGGCCGTCGCTCAACGGATAAAAGTTACTCTAGGGATAACAGGCTGATCTCCCCCAAGAGTTCACATCGACGGGGAGGTTTGGCACCTCGATGTCGGCTCATCGCAACCTGGGGCGGAAGTACGTCCCAAGGGTTGGGCTGTTCGCCCATGAAAGCGGTACGCGAGCTGGGTTCAGAACGTCGTGAGACAGTTCGGTCCATATCCGGTGGAGGCGTTAGAATATTGAGAGGATTCTTCCTTAGTACGAGAGGACCGGGAAGGACACACAACCGGTATACCAGTTATTGTTGCCAACGGTAAACGCTGGGTAGCTTTGTGTGGAGTGGATAACTGCTGAAAGCATCTAAGTAGGAAGCCCACCTCAAGATGAGTATTCTCTAAGGTCACAGTAAGAACAACTGTTAGATAGGTATTAGGTGTAAGTGCAGTAATGTATTCAGCCGAGATATACTAATAGACCGTATGAATTGATCTTTTTCTTTTTTCTTATGTAATCGTGCTTCAAGCGCAAAGGAACCACACTATTCCATCTCGAACTAGCCTGTGAAACTTTGTAGCGAGGAACAAGGTATGGGGGACACCCCATGTAAACATTCCTTCAGTGCGATTTTTCTTTTTAACTTTACTTCCTTGATACTCTAAAATATTTAATTTATTCTAGAGTTATAACTTTCTTTCAATAAATAAGTAAAGTAAAAATAAATTTATTCTAAGGTATAATATATAATAGAGATAATAAAAAGACAAAGTAATTTTAGTTTTAATTCTTTTTATTATATTTTATTATTGGAGAATTTTATTATGACAATTGCTATCGGTAAAGAACAGCAAAATCGTGGCTGGTTTGACCAAGTTGATGATTGGTTAAAGCGTGACCGTTTCGTATTCGTAGGATGGTCTGGTCTACTTTTATTACCATGTGCTTATAACGCGCTTGGTGGTTGGTTAACAGGTATTACTTTTGTAACATCTTGGTACACTCATGGTCTTGCATCTTCATTCCTTGAAGGTTGTAACTTCCTAACTGCAGCCGTTTCAACACCTGCAAATGCTATGGGGCATTCATTACTACTTATTTGGGGTCCAGAAGCACAAGGTGATATCACACGTTGGTTCCAACTTGGTGGTCTTTGGACGTTTGTAGCACTACACGGATCATTTGGTTTAATTGGTTTCATGCTACGTCAGTTTGAAATTGCACGTGCGGTAGGACTACGTCCTTACAACGCTATTGCTTTCTCAGCGCCAATTTCTGTATTCGTTTCGGTATTCTTAATTTACCCACTAGGACAGTCTGGTTGGTTCTTTGCACCAAGTTTTGGTGTAGCAGGAATTTTCCGATTCATTCTTTTCTTCCAAGGTTTCCATAACTGGACACTAAACCCATTCCATATGATGGGTGTTGCTGGTGTACTTGGTGCTGCACTTCTATGTGCAATTCACGGTGCAACTGTAGAAAACACAATTTTCGAAGATGGTGATGGAGCAAACACTTTCCGTGCATTTAACCCAACTCAGTCTGAGGAAACATACTCAATGGTAACTGCAAACCGTTTTTGGTCTCAAATTTTTGGTATTGCATTCTCTAACAAGCGTTGGTTACACTTCTTCATGCTATTTGTACCTGTAACAGGTCTATGGATGAGTGCTATCGGTGTTGTTGGATTAGCTTTAAACCTTCGTGCTTATGATTTCGTTTCACAGGAAATCCGTGCTGCGGAAGATCCAGAATTCGAAACATTCTATACTAAAAACATTCTACTAAACGAAGGTATTCGTGCATGGATGGCTGTTCAAGACCAACCACACGAGCAACTTGTATTCCCAGAGGAGGTACTACCACGTGGAAACGCTCTTTAATGGAAGTCTTGTTATTGGTGGACGTGATCAAGAGTCAACTGGATTTGCTTGGTGGGCTGGTAACGCACGTCTGATTAATCTTTCAGGAAAATTATTAGGTGCACACGTTGCACACGCTGGTCTTATTGTTTTCTGGGCTGGAGCTATGAACTTATTTGAAGTAGCTCACTTTGTTCCAGAAAAACCTATGTACGAGCAAGGTCTTATTCTACTACCACACCTAGCAGCTCTAGGTTGGGGTGTTGGACCTGGTGGTGAAGTTATTGATACATACCCGTATTTTGTATCAGGCGTACTTCACTTAATTTCTTCAGCTGTTTTAGGCTTTGGTGGTGTTTACCACTCACTTTTAGGTCCAGAAACTCTAGAAGAGTCTTTCCCATTCTTTGGATATGTTTGGAAAGATAAGAACAAGATGACAACAATTTTAGGTATTCACCTTGTTGTTCTTGGAATCGGAGCATTCCTTTTCGTTTGGAAAGCTATGTACTTCGGTGGAATTTATGATACATGGGCTCCAGGTGGTGGAGATGTTCGAATTGTAACAAACCCAACACTTAACCCAGGTATTATTTTTGGTTATCTTCTAAAGTCACCATTCGGTGGTGATGGATGGATCTGTTCTGTAGATAACCTTGAAGATGTTGTTGGTGGTCACATCTGGATCGGTTCGATTGAGATTCTTGGTGGTTTCTGGCATATCTTTACAAAGCCATGGGCTTGGGCTCGTCGTGCGTTTGTATGGTCTGGTGAAGCTTACCTTTCATACAGTCTTGCTGCAGTTTCAGTAATGGCATTTATTGCTGTACCAATGGTTTGGTACAACAACACTGTTTATCCTAGTGAATTCTTTGGTCCAACTGCGGCTGAAGCATCACAGTCTCAGACATTTACATTCCTAGTACGTGACCAACGTCTAGGTGCTAACGTTGCATCTGCACAAGGTCCAACAGGTCTTGGTAAGTACTTAATGCGTTCTCCTACTGGCGAAATTATTTTCGGTGGTGAGACAATGCGTTTCTGGGATTTCCGTGGTCCATGGGTAGAACCTCTACGTGGTCCTAACGGTCTAGATCTAAACAAAATTAAGAATGATATTCAGCCATGGCAGGAACGTCGTGCTGCTGAGTACATGACACATGCACCACTTGGTTCATTAAACTCAGTTGGTGGTGTTGCAACAGAAATTAACGCTGTAAACTACGTGAACCCGCGTTCATGGTTATCTACTTCTCATTTCTGTTTAGCATTCTTCTTCTTTGTTGCTCATTTATGGCATGCAGGTCGTGCTCGTGCTGCTGCTGCTGGATTTGAGAAAGGTATCGATCGTGATACTGAACCAGCATTATCAATGCGTCCACTTGATTAATTTTGTTTAATGAATTTCGTTAAACTTTATTATTTTATTGTTGTTCTGTTGAAAAACAGAACAACAATAATTATTTTTTAATAATTTTTATCATAGGAATTATAGATTTATCAAAATTAAAACCTAGAAAACCTTTAGAAATAATTAGTGTTTTAGGTTAGAGAATATATGTATATTCTATAATTTATTTGTTTGTGAATTATAACGAAATACTTTAATATAGATGTTGGTACTATTATAAAATATTTAAAAGTAGATTATTCTAGGTATTAATTCGTCAGAATGAAAACTTTTCGTTAATGAACATTTAATTTAATCAATAATATTTAAGAAAATTTATTATAACAGAATTATAAGGGTTTTTAGTTAGAATAAATGTATTCTAACTAAAAACGTTTTTTAAATCAGACCCATCAGAATCAATATTTAAAATGTATTTTATATGTCAACTTAACCGAATTTACCACTTGTAGAGGCAATTAGGAAAGAGGCATATGTAAAGATAAATCCAACTCCATAGTGAGCTAGACCTACTAAACGTGCTTGTAAAATTGATAATGCTACTGGTTTATCTTGCCAACGAATTAAGTTTGCAATAGGAGTACGTTCGTGCGCCCATGCAAGAGTTTCAATAAGTTCTTGCCAGTATCCACGCCATGAAATTAGGAACATGAAACCAACTGCCCAGATTAAGTGTGCAAATAGGAATGTCCACGCCCATACAGATAAACTATTCATACCAAACGCATTATATCCGTTAATTAACTGTGATGAGTTTAACCATAAGTAATCACGGAACCAACCTAATAAATAAGTAGAAGATTCATTAAATTGAGCAACATTTCCTTGCCATAATGTTAAGTGCTTCCAATGCCAGTAATATGTTGTCCATGCAATTGTGTTTAGCATCCAGAATACTGCTAAGTAGAATGAATCCCAAGCTGAAATATCACAAGTACCACCACGTCCAGGTCCATCACATGGGAAACTATAACCAAAATCTTTCTTATCCGGCATTAGCTTTGAACCACGCGCATCAAGAGCACCCTTTACTAAAATTAGGGTTGTAGTATGTAAACCTAGTGCAATAGCATGGTGAACTAAGAAGTCACCAGGACCAATTGTTAAGAATAGTGAGTTTGTTTTACTGTTAATAGCATTAAGCCATTCAGGTAACCAAATCCCTTTACTTGCAATTGCTGCAGGGTTTGTTGGTGATGATAAGAAGAATTCAAATCCATAAGCAGTTTTACCGTGCGCTGATTGGATGAATTGTGCAAATACTGGTTCAATTAAGATTTGTTTCTCTGGTGTACCAAAGGCTTGCATTGCATCATTATGACAATATAAACCAAGTGTATGGAATCCTAAGAATAGTGAAACCCAACTTAAATGAGAAATAATTGCTTCTTTATGCTCTAAAATACGGTATAATACGTTTCCTTTATTCTTTTCTGGATCGTAATCACGAATAAAGAAAATTGCACCGTGAGCAAAAGCACCACACATAATAAATCCAGCAATATATTGGTGATGAGTATACAGAGCAGCTTGTGTTGTAAAATCTTGTGCAATAAATGCATACGCTGGTAAAGAATACATATGCTGAGCAACCATTGACGTAATTGTACCAACAGATGCTAGAGCAAGACCTAACTGCATATGCAGTGAGTTATTTACTGTATCATATAAACCTTTATGTCCAGTACCAAGTCCGCCTTTTGGTGGTGTATGAGCATCCAGAATTTCCTGAATACTATGACCAATACCAAAGTTTGTACGGTACATATGACCAGCTACAATGAATACTACAGCAATTGCTAAATGGTGGTGTGCCATATCAGTTAGCCATAAACTTTCAGTTTGTGGGTGGAAACCACCAATAAACGTTAGAATAGCTGTTCCTGCACCTTCTGATGTATTAAAAATATGTCCAGATGTATCTGGGTTTTGAGCATATACTCCCCAGTTCCCAGAAAAGAATGGTTTTAAACCTTCAGGGTGTGGTAAGGCAGTTAAGAAATTTCCCCAACGTACGTGTTGACCACGAGATTCCGGAATTGCTACGTGTACTAAGTGTCCAGTCCATGCTAGTGAACTAACACCAAAAAGACCAGATAAATGGTGGTTTAAACGAGACTCAGCATTTTTAAACCATGCTACGCCTGGTGTAAAACGTGGTTGTAAGTGTAACCATCCACCAAATAAGAATAGACCAGATACAATTAATAGGAAAATTGATCCTAAGTATAGGTCCATATTTGTACGCATACCAATTGTGTACCACCATTGGTAAACTCCTGAATAACAAATGTTTACAGGCCCTAACGCTCCACCTCGTGTGTAAGCATTAATTGCTGATTCTCCAAAGTGTGGATCCCAAATTGCATGAGCAATTGGACGCACATGAAGTGGGTCAGCAACCCACTGTTCAAAATTACCTTGCCAAGCAACATGGAATAAGTTACCTGACGTCCATAAGAAAATGATTGCAAGTTGACCAAAATGAGAGGCAAAGATCTTACTATATAAAAGTTCTTCACTCATCCCATCATGGCTCTCAAAGTCGTGAGCTGTTGCTAATCCGAACCATAAACGACGTGTCGTTGGATCTTGTGCCAGAGCTTGACTGAATCGCGGAAATTTTTTCGCCATTGTTTTCTCCAAATAATATTCGATATTGAAATCTAAATTGTTTCACTTTAAGAATTCTATCCTACGGCACAAATACGTGCTAGGAAGAATGCCCAAGTTGTACAAATTCCACCAAGTAAGTAGTGTGCAACACCTACTGCACGACCTTGTGTAATACTTAGTGCACGTGGTTGGATTGCAGGTGCAACACGAAGTTTGTTATGTGCCCATACAATAGATTCAATTAATTCCTGCCAGTATCCACGTCCACTGAATAAGAACATTAAACTAAATGCCCAAATGAAGTGTGCTGCTAGGAACGTAAGTGAGTACGCTGAAAGTGCAGAACCATAAGCTTGTAGTACTTGTGATGACTGTGCCCATAGGAAATCACGTAACCAACCGTTAATCGTGTTTGCAGTTAGTGCAAAGTTACCACCAGTAATATGTGAAATACCTTGATCTGTTACAGTTCCCCATACATCAGATTGCATCTTCCAACTGAAGTAGAAAATATCAACAGAAATACAATTGTACATCCAGAATAACCCTAGGAATACATGATCCCAACCAGATACTTGACAAGTACCACCTCGTCCCGGACCATCACATGGGAAGCGGAAACCAAGATTTGCTTTATCTGGGATTAGTCGTGAACTACGAGCAAAAAGTACACCTTTTAGTAAAATTAGTACTGTTACGTGAATAGTAAATGCATGAATATGGTGAACCATAAAGTCAGCTGTTCCTAGAGGAACAGGCATCATTGCTACTTTTCCGTTAATTGCGATTGTGTCGCCGCCCCATGCAGGACTTGTCCCTAATAATGCATTTGGTGCAGTTAAATCAGGTGCGCTCATATGTGTTTGTTGAACCCATTGCGCGAATACTGGTTGTAATTGTAATGCAGTATCAGAGAACATATCTTGTGGACGTCCTAATGCACTCATAGTATCATTGTGAATATATAAACCAAAAGAATGGAATCCTAGGAAAATACATACCCAGTTTAAATGAGAAATAATTGCATCACGGTGACGAATCACACGATCTAACACGTTGTTGTAGTTGTTTAATGGATCATAGTCACGAACCATAAAGATTGCTCCATGAGCTGCAGCACCACAAATACAGAATCCACCAATCCATGTATGGTGAGTAAATAGTGATAGCTGAGTTCCATAATCAACAGCAATGTACGGGTATGCTGGCATCGCGTACATATGGTGTGCAACAATAATACTTAACGAACCAAATAAGGCAAGGTTAATTGCAAGTTGTGCATGCCATGACGTTGTTAGAATTTCATATAACCCTTTATGGCCATTACCTGTGAATGGTCCACGGTGAGCTTCAAGAATCTCTTTGAATGAGTGACCAATACCCCAGTTTGTACGGTACATATGACCAGCAATAATAAATAATACTGCTACTGCTAAATGATGGTGTGCAATATCAGTTAGCCATAATGCGCCTGTAACAGGGTTTAAACCACCTTTAAATGTAAGGAAATCCCCATAAGCAGCCCAGTGCATTGTGAAGAATGGTGTTAGTCCTTGAGCGAAACTTGGGTATAATTGCGCCATTAATTGACGATCAAGTAGAAACTCATGTGGTAATGGAATTTCTTTTGGATCAATACCAGCATCTAATAATAAGTTAATCGGTAGTGCTACATGAATTTGGTGACCTGCCCATGCTAGTGATCCTAGTCCTAGTAATCCAGCAAGGTGGTGGTTCATCATAGATTCAACACTTTGGAACCATTCTAGTTTTGGTGCAGCTTTGTGGTAGTGGAACCAACCAGCAAAGAACATTAGACCAGCTAATACTAGTCCGCCAATAGCAGTACTATATAGTTCTAGTTCTGTTGTAATTCCGCTTGCGCGCCATAATTGGAAAAATCCTGATGTAATTTGGATACCTTGGAAACCACCCCCAACGTCACCGTTCAGAATTTCTTGACCTACAATTGGCCATACAACTTGTGCACTTGGTTTAATGTTTGTCGGATCAGTTAACCAAGCTTCATAGTTTGAAAAACGTGCTCCATGGAAATACATTCCACTTAGCCAAATTAAGATAATTCCTAACTGACCGAAGTGAGCACTGAAAACTTTACGAGAAATATCTTCTAGATCGGTAGTATGACTATCGAAATCGTGAGCATCAGCGTGTAAGTTCCAAACCCATGTAGTTGTAGTTGGACCTTTGGCTAATGTACGTGAAAAGTGACCTGGTTTAGCCCACTTCTCAAACGATGTACTTACCGTGTTTGTATCAACAAGAATTTTAATTTTTTTTGCTTCATGCTTTGGTGGACGAATTGTCATCAAGCATCTCCTATATTCTAATAATAATTGTTTGCTGTCATAAATGACACCAATTTTACTTCATATATTTTTATTAATATGAAAATTCTTCTTAGCTGTTTTAAAAGAAATATACTTTCTTTCTAAAAAAATTATAGCATTTTTTAAATATATAAGAGGGACCAATAATTTTTCAAAATTACATTTTCTATATATTTGGTTTAGTTTAAACTTAGCCTGTTTTCATGATATAACCTATAAATATATAAATAAAAACCCACTATTTTAAATTAAAGAAGATTATGAAATTAGCTTATTGGATGTATATGGGACCAGCTCATATTGGGACTTTACGTATTGTTAGTTCATTTAAAAATATGCATGCTTTAATGCATGCACCTTTAGGTGATGACTATTTTAATGTTATGAATTCTATGTTAGAACGTGAACGTGATTTTACTCCTGTAACTACAAGTGTGGTAAATCGTCATGTTCTTGCACAAGGTTCACAAGATAGAGTTTTAAATAATATTCGTAGAAAAGATCGAGAAGAAAATCCTGATCTAATTGTTGTAACGCCGACATGTACGTCAAGTATTTTACAAGAAGATTTAAAGAACTTTATCGAACGTGCTTCAATTTCAACTTCGTCAAATGTCTTACTAGCTGATGTTAATCATTATCGTATTAATGAATTTCAAGCTGTTGATAAAACGTTACAACAAATTGTGGAATATTTTTGTAATTCTGAGACTATTATTGATGTTCAAAAGACAGAACAACCATCTATTAATTTAATTGGGTTTGTTGCTCTTGGGTTTCACTCTACACATGATTACCAGGAATTACAACGTCTTCTAAAAGCTTTAAATATTCAAATCAATGTAATTCTACCTGAAAAATGTACAGTGGAACAGTTAAAAACCCTTCCAAAAGCTTGGTTTAATATTGTTCCGTATCGTGAAGTTGGTTTAATGACAGCAAAATATTTAGAAAAAAATTGGGGTATGCCCTATGTTTCTACGATTCCTTTAGGGTTAGTTGAAACAGGGAAATGGGTAAAAAATATTGAATCAGTTTTAAATGATTCGCCTTTTTGTAAAGAAAAGGTCAATTTTACGTCTTTTGTGCAAAAACAGACCTTTTTTATCTCTCAAGCTGCTTGGTTTTCGCGCTCAATTGACTGTCAAAATTTAACAGGAAAGCGCGCTGTTGTTTTTGGTGACGCTACTCATGCTTCGACAATTACAAAAGTATTAGCACGTGAAATGGGAATTTTTGTTGCCTGTGCCGGTACATATTGTATTCATGATAATCTATGGTTTACAGAACAAATCCAAGGTTTTTGTGATGAAATTATTATTACGAATGATCATGCTCAAATTTGTGAAATGATTGAGCGTATTGACCCAACTGCAATTTTTGGAACTCAAATGGAACGTCACGTTGGGAAACGTTTAAATATTCCGTGTGGGGTTATCTCTTCACCGGTTCATATTCAAAATTTTTCTCTTGGATATCGTCCATTTTTAGGTTATGAAGGAACTAATCAAATTGCAGATATTGTTTATAATTCATTTACTTTAGGAATGGAAGATCATTTATTAGAAATTTTTGGTGGGCATGATACTAAAATGACCCTTACAAGTCAATCGAATACAGGTATTAGTTGGGATTCAGAATCGCAAGAAGAGCTAAATCATATTCCTGGGTTTGTACGTAAAAAAGTTCAAACTAACACTGAACGCTATGCGAAAGCTTTAGGACTAAATATTATTACGCTTGAGACTTTTTATTCTGCTAAAGAAGATTTAGAGGCTCAAAGATCATAAATGTTTCCAGTGATTAAATTTTGGTCAAGCTTTTTTTTTGTTATACTATAATTAGAGAAGTTAAGAAAGGCTTCTCTAATATTGCCACGGTCGCCTAAGGGATGGGCATCAACCTTCTAAGTTGTCGTGTGTAGGTTCGAATCCTATCCGTGGTAATTCACTTTTTATTGCACGTTTTAAATATTTTATGGTATAATAAATATATAAGTGGCGGGCGTCGCCAAGTGGTAAGGCAATGGATTGTGACTCCATTATTCGCGGGTTCGATCCCCGTCGTTCGCCCCATTTTCGTTTTTTTCTTTTGTATTAATATGACAAGAATTTTTTTCTTTAGTTCGTTATATTATTTACAATTAATTTCTATTATTATTTTAACTAGCAGTTTATTTACTTGTAAGCTTTATATAAATAGTCAAACACAGATTAAAAGAGCCTATCTACACTTAGAAACACTAAATCATTACGCTCATTTTCTAATGCTTGAAACAAACACTGTTGAGATTAAGAATTTAAAATTTTCGAAATCTACAGATTTGTATACATTTTATTGGGCAGAATATAGTAGTGTGCCCAAGGTACCTTTATCTTCTCAAGCCACTAAACCATTTAGTAGTTTAACCAAAAATTTTAGTGTGCCGCATGAACAATATTCAATGTATGGGTGGACTATTTTAACTGCATAAAGTAATTTTTGATTTTAAAGTAAATAAGAAAATTTACACTCATTATTATGAGGACTATTTTTTATAATCGCTTTCAATTTTTTTCTTATTTTTTCTTTTCATGCTATGTAATTATTATTTTTCGTCTTTTTAGTCTTGCATTTTCTTCTCAACTAACAAAATCAATTTCCCAGCCTTCAGGACTACCTAAACAGGCATTCTCTCGCCGGATTATTTGTGATACCTATCAAATTCCATTAGCTTTTGATCAACCCACTTATGATATTTATGTTTATCCTATTGCGGCCCAAGGTCATTTTTTAGAAATTAGTCGTAAGCTTGCACCTGTACTAGAATGTGAGGCATTAGCGTTATATGATTTTTTGTCGTGTCAAGCAAATTATACACCTATAATTTTTAACTTACATCCTAATAAAGCTCAACGTATTAAAGCTTATAATTTACCTGGTATCGATATTTTAGTGAAATCTTCTCGTTTATATCCTTATAAAGAATTGATTTCCGGTTGTATTGGATACGTTAATTCAATCAACCAAGGTTTATCTGGCATTGAACAAAGTTGTAATTTTGTATTACAAAATACAAACTCTATGACTCACTCTTCGACTATTTCAAACTTAGTTTGGTTACAGACATCATTAGATATTCGTTTACAACGTCAGTTTTCATCGATTTTAAAGGAAGGGCTCGAATTTGTTTCGGCAAAACGTGGTCTAGGGGTGGTATTAGATTGTTATTCGGGGGCTATTAAAGCCCTTAGCATTTTTCCACAATTTGATCCTTATAAATCTGCAGAAACCTCTATGGCCATTTTAAATCCTTGGCCTGTATTAGAACTTTATGAGCCTGGTTCTACTTTTAAACCAATTAATTTAGGTATTGCATTAGAATCAAATATTATTAATGCTAAAACATTATTAGTTGATGAAGGATGTATTAAAATGAAAAACTCCTATTTTTTTAATGCTACCTCTTCTCAAGAACAATTTATTCGTTCACAGCCAAATATTTTAACCTTAGAAACATTATTAGCGCGCTCGAGTAATATTGGACTAATTCACCTTATGAGTCGTTTAAGTCCGTTAGTTTATTATAAATGGTTAAAGTATTTAAACCTTTCACCAGTAAATTCTTTTAGTATGAATTTACCCTATGAGAATTATGTAAATCTCCCCTTTAAAAAAGAATTACGGAATACTCCTGAAATGGCTGTATTCTTTGCTTTAGGACATGGTTTTTCATTAACCCCTTTTCATTTACTTCATATTTATACAAGTTTATTTAACCAAGGTAGACTTGTTCAACCATTTTTAATTGATAAATTTGTATTAGCTCCAACCGTTTTTAAACCAACTTATCCCAACTCTGATCGACAAACATTGACTGAACAGACTCAGTTATTTTCTTTGCGTACCTGTGGTTTTATATTACGTTTATTAGAAGAAGTGATCCAATATGGAACTGCACAACAAGGTGCTTTTTTAAATTATCGTTTTGCAGGTAAAACCGGAACATCAGTTTATACCTTAGCAACGAATGAAAATGCACGTCGATTAACCAGTTTCGTCGTAGCATATCCATCGCCAAGTCCGCAATATGTTTGTTTTTTATTATTAGACCTAGATCCTCAGTCTAGTCAACAAAGTTCCAGTACCGCTGTTCCCTTACTTAAAGCTCTTTTAGATGTTTTAGTTCAAATTTCTCGTTTTTCTCCTAGTATACTTTCTTAGGGAACAAATTTTATTTGTAATACTAGATAAATTTAGAGTTCTTTGTTATACTATATTTTATAAAACTATACGTTGGAACATCTGTATGATTTATGTTTGCTATTTTCTTAGCAACATAACTAAAAAGACACAATCAATTTACTTATATTTTTGGAGTTATTCTATGTCTGGTTCAACAGGAGAACGCCCATTTTCAGATATTATTACTAGTATTCGTTACTGGGTAATTCACAGTATTACTTTACCCGCTTTATTTATTTCTGGGTGGTTATTTGTAAGTACAGGTTTAGCATATGATGTATTTGGTACACCTCGTCCAAACGAATACTTTACTGCTACTCGTCAGGAAATTCCGTTATTAACTGATCGTTTTAATTCATTAGAGCAAGTTAAAGAATTAAGTCCTAATTAATTTATAAAAAATTCTATTTTTATAACTTATTTATATTTACTAATTTTTCTATGGCATCACCAAAATCAATTACATATCCAATTTTTACGGTTCGTTGGCTTGCTGTTCACGCATTAGCAATTCCTACAGTTTTTTTCTTAGGATCAATTACAGCAATGCAATTTATTCAGCGATAAACATATAAAATTCTATTTACAGGAGTATATAATCTATGTCTGGACCGAATCCAAATAAGCAAGTTGTTGAGCTTAACCGAACTAGTCTTTACTGGGGACTAATTTGTATTTTCGTTTTAGGTATTTTATTCTCAAGTTACCTATTCAACTAATAAAGTTGACATACTTATAAAGAGTACACAACTGTATAAAAAATAAGTATACTTATTTTTTATTTATTACGAATTAAAGACAACAAAAAGGAGAAATAAACATGGCAAATACTGGTACAACGGGACGAATCCCACTATGGCTTGTTGGTACAGCCGCAGGATTAGCTGCAATTACTCTTGCAGGCCTATTCTTTTATGGTTCGTATACTGGTCTAGGTTCGTCGTTATAATGTCTTTTTAGGCATGACAGTTTTACGAATCTAAAATATTTTTATACACATATTTAGTACTTATTAAAGTACTAAATATGTTTTATTGATAGTCAAATATAATAAATTTTATTAATTTACAATGTTTTAAGATATACCAAAATAAATTGGTATATCTTAAAAAGAAAGTTATTTCTATAGTTTACGAGAATAAAATTCAACCACTAAAAGTTCATTAATATTTAATAAAACTGACGAACGTGCAGCAAATCCTAGAATAGTTCCTTTATTAGTTTGCTCATCCCAACTAAGATGCGTTTGCGAATTATTAATTTTGATTGATCCACCATTGTTTTCTTTGGCTGTTTGTAAAAACTTATCAGTTAGAAACCCAACATTTTCTCCGGGTTGGCATTGGTAACTTGGAATTGTTACTTTTTTGCCGTTAACACGAATATGGCCGTGGTTAATTAATTGGCGGGCACTAGGAATTGTTGGTGCTAGCCCAAAATTAAAAATAATCGTATCTAAACGCATTTCTAATTGTTGTAATAATGCAAAACCTGTTGCTTCTTTTGAACGTAAAGCCACTTTTACATACTGAACTAATTGTTTTTCAGTAATGCCGTAATTATAGCGTAGTTTTTGCTTTTCTAATAAACGTTGACCATAATCAGAACGTTTTTTACGAAGAAGCATAGCTCCATGTTGACCAGGCCCGACCTGCTTGCGTGGTACTTTTGTTGAAAATCCTGGAAGAATTTGTCCATTTCCAGTTGTAGTTTGTGAACGATTAGCTCGTTCAATAAATTTACGTAAAACTTTTACTCGAGGTCCGCGGTAACGTGACATATAATTAATTGTTTCGTTTTCATACCTAAAAAATCATCTATTTTTGAACTAGTCTAATTATACCATAAATATTTTAGTATTTTATTTCGTCGTTGGTTTATTTGGGTAATACATTTTAGTTGGAAATGAACTCATATATTTTTCTGGGCGAGTCATTGTTTCCTGTAAAAAATTGTGCATTTAAAGCAGATGTTTTCGTTTTCACATCAGGAAGAAAATATGAAAACTTTAAGAACCCAGCATGAGTCTTAGATTCATAGAATTTCTTTACAGCATAACTTCTACCTTCACTTAAACTTTTATTTTTCAAATCTTGTGAATTATCAGTTTGTCCTTGACGGTCATATAAATATAAGACACGGACAAAACCATTTAACCACATTGGTTTACTAGCTCGTGAATTTTGATGCCAAATTCGTGACGAATTATTACGAACTGGATTATCCGCATAAATATTATATAATTGGCCATTGATTAATGGGTAAATATTTTGTAATTCTTCACGTTTCTTTTCAAATTTTGAGCCGGTTTTTCGATTTTGTTTAACGGTCGTCCACGGGTTAGACTGACGTTTTTTTAACATATATAATTTAACTTTTCTATACGGCATTAAACGCGATAAAGATTTACCAACTTTTCTCTCTGGTTTTGGCTTATATAAGTTTTTTGGTGTGAAAAAGAAAGTATGACTACTACGCCAAGGGTAACGTCCAAATGTATATAATAATAAACTAATACTTAAAATACGAATACCAAGTTCAATATTTTTAAGAATACTTGTTGAACTTGCCATTGGAAAGATAACGTTAATAAATTCACTTCCTAATAATAACAAAATATTTAGAGAGTAATTAATAATAAACCCACTTCCAACAATTTGTAAAAAGGTTACAATACTTGTTTCATCACTATTTGTTAAAAATAAAAAACGTGAGCTTTCTAAGAAAACCATTGGGTTCGCTAAAGTTAAAAAACCAAACAATAATAAATTTTCAATTCCTTTTGTTATTGAAAAAGAGTTTTGTTTTTGTAATGGTTGTTTTAAAATATAGCCACAAACTATGAGACTTAATAAAAATAAAATTGGTAAAGATTGTAGCCACGATTCTAAAAATGGAACCCATCCAAGGGAAACACTTAGATATAATAAAATTTGACTACAAGCAATTCCAAGATAACAAAAAATTACTTGTGTTGAGCCAATAATAAAACTGTAATAAAAGGCTAATAACCCAATAATTGAGATTGGACTCGTTAAATAAATATTGCTAAAAATAATTTCAATTGGGTTTATCATATTCAATTGTTATAAACTATAGATTTAAACTAATAAAAATGGTACCATAGTCTAAGAAAAAAATGCAATGTATTTTATTAGTATCAAAGAAAATATAAGCCTACTATCGGATTCGAACCGATGACCTGCGGTTTACAAGACCGCTGCTACTACCAACTGAGCTAAGCAGGCATTTTTAGTTGTTAAATATATAATACCATAATTTTACCGTTTACGTCTATAGTATCCCATTTTATTTATTGTGTTTATGATTGACTTTTTATAGGTCGTTTGTTATAATTAGAATTATAAAATTATCTTAAATATATTAAATTAACATTTTATGAGTAGAGTTAAACGTGGAGCGACAAAACGCCGACGACATAAAAAGATTTTATCTTTAGCTAAAGGTGCACAAGGATCACGATCTGTTTTATTCCGTACAGCTAATCAACAAGTAATGCATTCATTAAAATATGGTTATACACACCGTGCTTTGAAGAAACGTATGTACCGTCAGTTATGGATTACACGTATTAATGCTATTGTACGCCAGAACTCAGGTAAATATAGTACATTTATGCATTCATTACGATCAAAAAATATTGTTTTAAACCGTAAAATGCTATCGCAATTAGCAGTTTTTGACAAAAAAGTTTTTTTATTATTATGTCAAGAATAATATACTATCTTTAAAGATAGTATATTATTTATTAAATAAATTTTTCTAATCAATAAGTTAAATCTATAAAATAGCAAAGTTTAAAAAATTTGCTTTAAACGAGCTGCTTTTCCTTGACGTTCACGAAGATAATATAATTTAGCACGACGTACGCGTGCAGATTGGATAATCTTTAAGTTAGCGATACGTGGTGAAAATGGCAGAATTACGCGTTCAAGTCCAACACCTTGGAATGTTTTGCGTACTGTGATAGTTGTATTATAACCAGCATTATGCATGGCAATAACTGTTCCTTCAAATTGTTGAATTCGTTCTCGTTCGCCTTCACGAATCTTTGTATCGATTTTGACAGTGTCACCAATTTTGACTTTTAAACGTTCATTTAATGCGTCATCCATTGGAGATAATGAAATTTTGTTTAGTAGCATAATAGATGTTTTTATATTAGCATTTTAGGGAGTTTTTTAATCCCTAAAATGCTAATATTTTTTATTTTGTAATTTTTGAAACTACACCAGCTCCTACTGTTCGGCCACCTTCACGGATAGCAAAACGCATTCCATTTTCAATGGCAATTGGTTGAATTAATTCAACATCCATTTTAATTCGGTCACCTGGCATAACCATTTCTGTAGCACTCCCATCATCCGCAGTGAAAGCAGTAATTTTTCCTGTTACGTCTGTTGTACGAACATAGAATTGTGGTCGGTATCCTGTAAAGAATGGAGTATGACGTCCACCTTCTTCTTTTGTTAGAATATATACTTGTGATTCGAATTCTGTATGAGGTGTAATTGAACCTGGTTGAGCTAGAACCATACCACGTTCAATATCTTCTTTTTGTACACCACGAACTAAAACACCTACGTTATCTCCAGCGAAAGCTTCATCTAGAGTTTTTTGGAACATTTCTAGCCCTGTTACAGTTGTTTCGCGTGTTTCACGTAGACCAACTAGTTCTACAGTTTCACCTACTTTAACAACACCACGTTCAATACGGCCTGTTGCTACAGTACCACGACCAGTAATAGAGAATACATCCTCAATTGCCATTAAGAATGGCTTATCTGTTTCACGTTCTGGTGTTGGTACATATTCATCTACTGAATCCATAAGTGCGAAAATCTTATCTACCCACTTATTCTCACCAGCTTTAATTTCTGGGTTTTCAGTGACAGCTTGTAAAGCTAATAGTGCAGAACCTGCTGTTAGAGGGATATCATCCCCTGGGAAATCATATTCGCTTAATGTTTCACGAATTTCTAATTCTACTAATTCTAGTAGTTCTTCATCATCAACCTGATCTTCTTTATTTAAGAAAACAACGATGTTAGGAACACCAACTTGCTTAGCTAATAAAATATGTTCTTTCGTTTGTGGCATTGGGCCATCAGCACCCGATACAACTAGAATTGCACCATCCATTTGTGCCGCACCCGTAATCATGTTTTTAACATAATCTGCGTGTCCTGGACAATCTACGTGTGCGTAGTGACGTGTCTCAGTTTCATATTCTACGTGAGCTGTATTAATAGTAATACCACGTGCTTTTTCTTCAGGTGCCCCATCAATTTCATCATAACGTTTAGCCGCTGCATTTCCACGTGTTGCTAAAGCCATAGTAATTGCGGCTGTTAATGTTGTTTTTCCATGGTCAACGTGACCAATTGTTCCAATATTTACGTGTGGTTTTGTACGTTCAAATTTTTCGCGTGCCATAAGCCAAGTGTATTTTAAAATTTTGCAATTAATATTAATTGCTAAGTAAATAATAATTAAAGTAGAATTGTAATCAAAAATAAAAATTTTAGCTATTATTTAATAATAGCTAAAATTTTTAGAATAAAATAGTTAACTCTTAAAATGCGCAAAAGCTTTATTTGCTTCTGCCATTCTATGAATTTCTTCTTTTTTCTTAATAGCGGATCCTAAAGATTGAGAAGCATCAATAATTTCTTGTGCTAATTTTTCGGAGAAGCTAAAAGCATTACGGCTTTGTGCGCCTTGTAATAACCATTTAACAGCAAGGGTAGTTCCACGTGAACGTTTGACTTCCTGTGGAATTTGGTAAATTGATCCCCCAATACGTCTAGATTTTACTTCTACAATAGGTGTTACATGTCGTAGAGCTTTTTCTAAAACCTGTAAAGGATCTTCTTGTGTACGTGTTTCAATAATTTGTAATGTTGAGTAAACAATTCGTTGAGCTAACGAGCGTTTACCATCAAGTAAAACGCGTGAAATTAGCATTGAAACAACAGTGCTTCTATAAACCGCATCCGGTTTAATAGATTTAGAAATCTTTTTTTTGCGTCGAGACATAGGTTAGTAAAGTTATAAAGGTTTACTTAATATTCTTAGGTATTAAGGTTTTTTAGCCCCATATTTAGAACGACGTTGTGTTCTATTTTTTACACCAGCTGTATCTAAAGCTCCACGTACAACGTGGTAACGAACACCTGGTAAATCTTTTACACGTCCTCCACGAACAAGAACAACCGAGTGTTCTTGAATATTATGTCCAATTCCTGGGATATAAGCAGTCACTTCAAATCCAGAAGTTAGGCGAACACGAGCAACTTTACGTAAAGCAGAGTTTGGTTTTTTTGGTGTTGTTGTATAAACACGTGTACAGACTCCACGACGTTGTGGGCAATTTACAAGCGCTGGTGATTTTGTTTTCTTTTCAATAGAAAAACGGTTTTTACGAACTAATTGTTGAAATGTTGGCATAGAATAATAATGTATAAGTAAAAGAAAAATTCTATGTAAGTGAAAACGTTTTACTAAAGCTAATTTTACTCTAATTATAAAGTATTTAAATAGTTTAATAAGCGCTTACGCTTTGCTAAAATTTGATACAATCCACGTTCTGCAGAAAAATCTTTAGGATTTTTCTTAAGATGTTGTGTTAATTGTTTAACACGGATTGTAAAACTTTGTACTTCTTCTAATAAAAGAGTTTTTGTACGTTCTTTATTTTTAGTCGGCATAGTTGATAAACGTTAAAAAGTTTTTACGCTTCAGTTGAAGCCATACCAATCGACTCAATATAAATGCGAGTTTGTAATTGGCGGTGTCCTTGAATTTTGCGTGTTTTCTTTTTTGGACGCATTTTATATACTCGTACTTTTTTCTTTTGAAAATGATATAAAACTTTTGCACGTACATAACTACCAGGAATCCAAGGTTTTCCGAAAATAGTTTCTGTTTGATAAGAAAGAAGAAGTACACGTTGGAAAAATAGTTGAGCTTCAGGTTTTGATTGAGGAACATAGTCAATGTCATAGAATCGACCAACTTCAATTCTTAATTGATGTCCCCCAGCTTCGATAATTGCGTATGTCATAATACAAAAAAAGGGTATAGATTAACGCTTTGAGAATTGTGGAGCTTTACGGGCTTTCTTTAACCCATATTTCTTTCGCTCAACACGACGTGAATCTCGTGTTAAAAGACCCTCACTACGTAATAACGGTTGATATTTTGGACTTAATTGTTTAAGTGCACGTGCTAATCCTAATTGAATAGCATCCGTTTGTCCTGTTAGTCCTCCGCCGTTTACAACAGCATTAATTGAGAACGTATTTTCAACACCCAGTAAATCTAAGGGTGCACAAACTTTAGCTAATAATGTTGGGTTTGCACATAAATAATGAGATGCTGGTTGACCATTAATAAAAAAACTTGTTTTTTCAGTTGTTTCAGAGATCCCAACTCTTGCAACTGAAGTTTTTCTTCGGCCAATACCAGTATAAGCTGATAATTTTACAGAGGCTTCATTTGTCATAGTTTAATAAATTACTTTTTAAGAAAAAAAGGTTTCAATAAATCTAATGATACATCATATTCTTTAGAAAAAAGTTCCCAATTTTGAAAATTTTCTAAATTTTTATCATTTTTTAATTGTTTACATTTTAATCCTTTATACATATCAATAGGAAGGAAAAGATTTTCAATCCTATGAGGTTGTAAATTTTGTTGGTTAGAATGGAATGTTTCGGTACTTAACTCTAAAGTTTTTGGGTATAATTCTTCAAATTCTCGAAGAATATTTTGTACACCCGTTTGAAGAGCTAAATATGGTTGAATACTACCATCGGTCCAAATCTCTAATTCAATCCATTCTTTTAATCGTTCTTCACAAATTGTATAGTTTACTTTTTTGATAGGACTAAAATCATTTTGTAAAAATAATGAAGATGATGATGTAACAGATTTTTTTAACATTGGAAGGGATGAGCCTTTATCTGTTTTCAAAATAAAATCCATCTTAAACTCAAATCCTGTATTAATATGTGCAATAATTTGATCTGGAAAACTTGCAATAATTGGGTAAGGCAAATTTAGATCTCTTGCAGTAATAATGGCAGGCCCTTTTTTTGAAATTGTTCCACGTGTATAGTTTCCACAATATCCTTGAAAAGTGAGTTGTTTTAAATTTAAGAGAATATCAATGACTGATTCTTGAACCCCTGGAAGGGTTGAAAATTCGTGTGTAGGTGTTTGAAAAATTACTTGAACAATACCTGTTCCTGGGATTTCATGGAGTAATGTTCGGCGTAATAAATTTGCAAATGTTAACGACTTGGTGCCTTTAAAAGGTCCAATACGAAAACACCCATAAATTCCTTGTTTTGGTGTCAAACTTTCTTGTTTTTGATGGATTGTAAATTTTTTTGAAACAGAAGTTAGATTTTTAGCACTATAAAGTGACATAAAGAATCAAAAAGTTTGAAGAATATAAATAAGAATAATACGGTATAACTCTTAATATTGTGTTTCTGTTGTCTTCAAAAAACTGTTAAATGCGACGTTTTTTCTTTGGTCGACATCCATTGTGTGGTACTGGAGTAACATCTCTAATTAAAGTTAAGCGTACGCCTGCAGTGTGAACAGCACGTAATGCAGTTTCACGTCCTGAACCGGGTCCACATAAAATAACTTCAGCTGTTTGTAACCCACGGTCAATACACGGCTGTAAAGCTACGCGTACAGCTGTTTGAGCTGCAAATGGTGTGCTTTTTTTAGCGCCTCGGAAACCACAAGCACCAGCTGATGACCAAGAATATACATTCCCTGTCCAATCAGTAACCGTGACTAGTGTGTTATTAAAGGTTGCATTAATATATACAATACCATTTGTAATTTTTTTCTTTCGTTTTAGAGTCGTTAAATTTTTTCGTTTTGTTTTTTGCATAAATTGTTAACAAGGATAATTTAACCTTGACGTTGCTTATGTTTTTTAACTTTACAAATAATTAATACGCGACCACGTCGACGAATACATCGACAATGTTCACACATTTTTTTAACAGATGAACGGACTTTCATAAATAATCTCCTAGATGTTTAAGTCTACTTTAAAGTATTTACCAAATAGTACATAATACTTCACCCCCAACTCCTAAAAGTCGGGCTTCTTTATTTGTTAAAAGACCCTTTGATGTTGAAAGAATACAGACACTCATATTTTGACGTGGTGTTGGAATATTTTTACAATTCACGTAAACACGACAACCAGGTCGACTGACTACTTTCATAACATGGGGTTTTGCTTTTGTTGTTTGGCTTTGTTCGGGTAAAGAAACACGTAAAAAGTGTTGTGAAACTTTTTGCGTTTTTTGTGATAATTCTTCAACTCCCTCTAGAAAGCCTTCATTTGATAAAATCATGACAAGTTGTTTTGCCATATTTGTTTTTGGAATTAAAACATATCGTGCTTTGCGTAATTGAGCATTACGAATACGAGTTAATGTATCAGCAATAGTGTGCATAATTAATTAAAAATAATGGTCCCTAAAAGTTGAGGCAAATTGCTAGTTTCCAGTTTGAGCGAAAGGAATACCAATAGTTTCTAATAACACCTCTGCATCACGGTCCGTTTTTGCAGTTGTTACAATTGAAATATTCATGCCATCTAAACGAGCAATTTTATCAAAATCAATTTCAGGGAAAAGTAATTGATCAGTAAGGCCTAAAGTATAGTTCCCTTTTCCATCGAAACCTGATCGTTTAATTCCACGAAAATCACGAATTCGTGGAAGGGCTAAATGAACTAATCTATCAAGAAATGCATACATGCGTTCCCCACGTAATGTTACCATACAACCAATAGTCATATCTTCACGGATTTTAAATCCTGCAATAGATTTTTTCGCTAATGTTGGTACACTGTGTTGACCTGTAACAGTTGCAATTTCTTGTCTTGACGCGGCAAATAAAGAAGATACTTGAGCAGATTCTCCTAAGCCACGGTTAATAACAATCTTTTTAATCTTGGGGATTTCATGCGGGTTGCTAATTTCTAAACGTTTAGCAACATTCGCATAGATTGTTTCTGTATATAGAGACTTATATTTTTGTGACTTCATTATATAAATTTATAAAACTTCTGGGGCTAAAGAAACAATTTTTGTAAAATTTTGTTCTCGTAATTCACGGGCAACAGGTCCGAAAACACGTGTTCCACATGGATTCCCATCTTTATTAATAATAACTGCGGCGTTATCGTCAAATCGAAGTAGCATTCCACTGTCACGTCGTACAGCTTTACGCGTACGTACGACAACGGCACGGACAATATCCGATCTTTTAATTGGCATGTTTGGTGTGGCTTCTTTTACAACACCAATAATGGTATCTCCAATTTTTGCATATTTACGACGACTTCCAATAAGAACTCGGATACACATAATTTTTCGAGCACCACTGTTATCAGCCACATTAAGGTATGATTGAGCTTGAATCATATAAAGTATTCCTTGATTAAGTATTTTCGTTTTTGTTAGTTACTAAATAATTTAGTTGGCTTTATCCATTTGTCTAACAATAAAACGTGTTTTTACTGGCATTTTATAAGCGGCAAGTCGCATTGCTTTTTTGGCAGTTGCTTCTGGAACACCAGCCATTTCATAAAGAATGCGTCCAGGTTTAATAACAGCAACCCAATAATCTGGAGTTCCTTTACCTGATCCCATTCGTGATTCAGCCGCACGCACAGTAATTGATTTATCTGGAAATGGACGGATCCATAGTTTACCACCTCGGCGGGCATAACGTGTCATTGCACGTCGTCCTGCTTCAATCTGGCGAGCTGTTACCCAGCCACGTTCTGTACTTTGTAATGCATACGCACCAAAAGCGCAGTAATTTCCAGAATTAGCAGATCCTTTTAAGCGTCCTCGGTGATATTTTCGAAATTTTGTACGTTTTGGTTGTAACATTTTTATTTTTCGTTTTTAATCTATTTTTGTTTAAGGTTGGTATACCCAAACTTTTACACCTAAAATACCGTAAATTGTTTTTGCCGTACATAAAGCATAATCAATTTTGGCACGTAATGTATGAAGTGGTACACGCCCTTTACGGACCCATTCACTTCGTGCAATTTCTGCACCATTTAGACGCCCAGAAATCTGGATTTTAATCCCACGAACCCCTGCGAATTCGGCTTTACGAATTACTTCGCGTACCGCACGACGGAAAGGTACACGTGTTTCTAACTGTTGAACCACGTGTGATGCTAATACTTGCGCATGAACATCTGGGTTTTCTACAGCTTGAATTTGAAATTTAATTGCTTGGTCAATATAGCCATCTTCTTGATGTAATTCCGTTTGAAGACGCGAATTATTTTCTGTTAATAGCTTTTTTAATTCAGCACGTGCAATTTTTAAAGTATCTTTTGGTTGACGTAGAAGGATATCTAAACGTGTTACTGATAAATGTAAAATTAGACGTTTTTTCTGTCTGTGAATCTGAACGGAAATAATTCCAAGTTCAGAAAATTTCTTATTTAAATAATCTCTAATTAAAATATCTTGGTAAAGTAGACCGGCATATTCACGTTTTGGTACAAACCAATGTGCAGTATGCTCTTGGGTTACCCCTAGTCGAAATCCCAAAGGATGAATCTTTTGACCCATAATGTACTCTCCTAATTTTTTTTATTCTTCTGAACTTACACCAATCGTAATATGGCATGAAGGTTTCTGAATAGGAGCCCCTCGACCTTGAGCACGCGGACGGAAGCGTTTTAATTTTGGTCCTTCATCTACATATGCTAATTCAATTGTTAAGTTTGCTTTCTTCCATTGTTTTTGTTCAGCTGCATTAGCTGCGGCTGAAGATAAAATGCGTAGAATTGGTTCACACGCACGATATGGTAAGAAACGTAAAATCATAATTGCTTCTTCATAAGAACGACCGCGGATTGTATCAATCACACGACGAGCTTTTAAAGCAGACATTTGAATTGCATATCCATGTGATAGGATAAGATTCGTTGTATTTTTTGTATTCATAGCAAAGAGGTGTTACTGTGTCACAGTAACAGAATAATACTATCTATTAGCGACGCGCTTTTTTATCTTGTTTAACATGTCCACGAAAAGTTCGTGTAACAGCAAATTCTCCTAGTTTATGTCCAACCATATTTTCACTAATAAAAACTGGAATATGCTCGCGTCCATTATGAACAGCAATGGTATAACCAATCATAGCTGGAATAATTGTGGAACTACGTGACCAGGTTTTAATCACTTGATTTTTTAGTGAAGCGTCTTTTTTTGCTAAAATTTTAAGTAAATGACGAGCAATAAAAGGCCCTTTTTTGACAGATCTTGGCATTGTATATTAATTCGTTTATTATTATAAAAATAAATTAATTTGCACGACGTACAATAAATTTATTACTATATCGATATTTTGAGCGAGTAGGTCGACCTAATGCAGGTTTACCCCATGGATCTACAGGTTGTGAGCGTCCAATTGGAGCACGACCTTCACCACCACCATGTGGGTGGTCACATGGGTTCATTACACTTCCACGAACGTACGGGCGACGACCACGCCAACGTTTACGACCTGCTTTTCCATCACGGATATTTGCGTATTCTTCATTTCCAACACGACCTAGCGTTGCCCAACATGTTTGAAGGATAAAACGTACTTCACCGGATGGTAAACGAATACTTGCATATTTCCCTTCTTTAGCAACAACTTGTGCTGAGGTACCTGCGGCACGTACTAATTTAGCACCTTGTGTTGGAGCTAGTTCAATGTTATGAATTTCTGAACCTACTGGAATGGCTGTTAATGGTAAAGCATTTCCAGTTTTTAGGGGTGCGTTTGGACTTGATTCAATTACTTGTCCTAATTCTAACCCTTGTGCGGCTAAAATATAATGGTGTTGTTCGCTAGTTTCAATTTTTGCAAGAAATGCGTTACGGTTTGGATCATATTCTAATCCAATAACTTTTCCTGGGTTCTCTTGAGCGAAACGTTTCCATAAAACAAAACGGTAACGTCGTTTATGACCACCACCACGATGTCGGGCTGTAATGCGCCCTTGGTTATTACGTCCTTTTGAACGTTGGAAACCCTTAATATTAGCACTCTTTTTCGTTTGTACTGTATTTGGGAATCTAACTAATCTGTTTGTGGCGCAAAAACGTGTTCCTGGTGTTAAGGATTTATAAATTCGAATTGCCATAATTTTATTTGTAATCTTTTCTTGGTAAACTAATAATGAATTTTATTAGCTTTGTAGTAAACTATTGAATAAATTAATAGTTTCACCAGCCCCAAGGGTAATAATAGCTCGTTTTGCACGGCTACGTTTTGTATCGCGCATTCCACGAGTTCCTCGTTTTTCAGGAATAACTGACATTGAAATGTGTGTAACTTTTACATTCCAAATCGATTCCACGAGTTCCTTAATAATCGGTTTCGTTGCTTTCTTACTTACTAAAAGTGAGTATCGTCCGAACTGTTCTACTTCATTAATAGCTTTTTCAGTAGTAACTGGACCATAAATATATTGAGAAAAAGACATAATATAAACTCTTTTTTAGTGATAATTTCAGTTAAAAAAAGAAACTCTTTTCTTAAACTTTCTATTTATCATTTTTATTTATTTTAACAAAATTAGCCCCAATACTTGCTTATTTTTTTACTAATAAAATAAGTTGTATAAATAAAATAAAAGAATAAAATTATTATTGATAGTGTTATTACTTTTTAGGTAATGGGGATAGAGGGACTTGAACCCTCACGACAATAATTGTCAACGGATTTTAAGTCCGTAGCGTCTACCAATTCCGCCATATCCCCTTTGATTTGATTTGTATTATAACATATTTTTACGTAAATTTGTTAATTTTTAAAAAGTATTTTTATTTTAAGAGCAAGAAAATAAAATATAGTATAATATGAATAAGTATATTAAGTATATAAAGTAATATAAGTTATTCTGCTAACTAATTTGAGAAATCAGATTAAAAAAACAAATTGAAATATTTAATTAAAAATTATGACAGTTAACGATACAACTACACAGCGACCTGTTTTTCCTTTTACAGCTATTGTGGGCCAAGAAGAAATGAAGTTGGCTCTTCTTTTAAATGTAATTGATCCAAAAATTGGTGGGGTAATGATTATGGGAGACCGTGGAACAGGAAAATCAACAACTGTTCGTGCGCTAATTGATCTATTACCTGAAATTCAAGTTGTTAAAAATGATCCTTTTAATTCAGATCCAAAAAATCCAGAATTAATGAGTGATGAGGTACGTTCACAAGTACTAGAAGGTAAAGAATTACCAACTGATACAGTAAAAGTTTCTATGGTTGATTTACCGTTAGGAGCAACGGAAGATCGTGTTTGTGGAACAATCGATATCGAAAAAGCTTTAACTGATGGTGTTAAGGCATTTGAGCCAGGCCTTTTAGCTAAAGCAAACCGTGGTATCTTATATGTAGATGAGGTGAACCTTTTAGATGATCACTTAGTGGATGTTCTTTTAGATTCAGCAGCTTCTGGCTGGAATACTGTTGAACGTGAAGGTATTTCAATCTGTCACCCAGCTCGCTTTATTTTAATTGGTTCTGGTAACCCTGAAGAAGGAGAATTACGTCCACAATTATTAGATCGATTTGGTATGCATGCACAAATTGGAACAGTTAAAGAACCAGATTTACGTGTAAAGATTGTAGAAGAACGTGCACAATTTGATACAAATCCAGGAGAATTCCGCGGTTTATACGAAGGATCACAGTCGGAATTACGTAAGCGTGTAACTGACGCACAAGCTTTACTAAAAGATATTACACTTTCTGAAGAATACCGTACAAAGATTTCTCAAGTTTGTTCAGAATTAGACGTGGATGGTTTACGTGGTGATATCGTTACAAACCGTGCAGCTCGTGCTTTAGCTGCCTTTGATGGGGCAACAGAAGTAACAACAAAGCATATTGCCGCTATTGTAACTTTATGTCTTCGTCATCGTTTACGTAAAGATCCATTAGAATCAATTGATTCTGGAACAAAAGTTCAAGAAGTTTTTGATGCTGTTTTTAATATGGGTGAGTAATTAATCGAATATGTGAATTTATGTTATGAGTAATTAGGTCATGTTTAAATGACCTAATTACTCATAACATAAATTCACATATTCGATTTTACATTTTTACAAGGCTCAAAAGACTCAAAAATAATAAATTTTTTTATTCAAATTATTGAATTGACATACTCCCCAGGTAGGATTTGAACCTACGACCATCCGGTTAACAGCCGGATGCTCTACCACTGAGCTACTGAGGATTTTCTTAGTTATTATTATTATACCATAGGTTTGATTTTCTTTTTTTAATAATTTATCTAATCTACTATTAAAGAGAAAAATAATTATATGGTATAATGTTGTATAGTATACGATTTACCTTACTCTTACATGATTTCGTGTTAATATCTTTCTTTTTATTTAGAAGCTTATGATTTCATCTATTCCATCAATTTTTGTTCCTCTTGTTGGACTTATTTTTCCAGCAATTGCAATGCTATCTTTCTTTATTTATGCTGAGAAAGAAAGCCTTGATTAAGTGTACTTTTTTGTTTAATTTTTAAAAAGTAGAAATTTATCCTATTTTTTTAATGATCAAACTCTTTAATTTACTATGAAAAACTTTACAACATATTTATCAACTGCACCTGTATTAGCAACGCTTTGGTTTGGTTTATTAGCTGGTATGTTAATTGAAAGCCAACGTTTCTTCCCAGATATTCTAACATTTTAGAAGATTATCATTTGTAATAGTTGCTAATCTGTACTCCAATAGATAGTAGCAACTATTAATCTTTTTGGTTCGCTTTCTTTGCGCCCTATATGTTATAATTATTATTAAAATAAGTAAACTTTAAAACAAAACTTTTATTTTATGACAGATTCTACATCAACAACTGATTCACAAATTGTTTTTGATTATAAAAATTTAAAAACTCTGAAAAAATTTATTACTGAACAAGGTAAAATTCAACCTCGTCGTTTAACAAAATTAACAGCTAAACAACAACGTGCTTTAACACGTGCAGTAAAACAAGCTCGTATTTTAGCCTTACTTCCTTTTATGGGCCAAAGTTAATTTTTGCTTTATCTAATTAAAGCATGTTAATTTTAACTAACTAATAAACAAATTTTATTCTTTTCCCCTTTCTTATCTTGCCGAAATCGTAACTTTTATGGTAGTATAGATAAATATTGAAATTTTTTTGAAGAAATTATTATTTTTATTTATTTATAGATCAATTTATTTTTAAAATTTTACAAGATAATTAATTATGGTACAACAAGAACAAAACATGCTTTTTGATATGGTATATGCTGGTGTTCATTTAGGACATAGAGCTAATGCTTGGAATCCCAAAATGGAACAATATATCTATAAAAAAGAACGCAACATCCACGTTATTGATGTTGTTCAAACAATGGTTCTTCTAAAAAAAGCATGTCAATTTACATTTAAACAGGCAGCGCAAGGGAATTCTATTTTAATTGTTGGAACAAAAACTCATTTAGTTGAAAGTATTATGTTTGAAGCAACACGTTGTCAAGCATTATATGTTGTTAACCGTTGGTTAGGTGGCTTACTAACAAACCAACAAACGATTCGTAGTCGTATTTCTAAATTATCAGTTTTAGAGAAAGATCAAAACAACACTACGCTAACAAAGAAAGAATTAATGAAGCAACGTCGTGAATTAGATAAACTACGTCGAAACTTTGATGGTTTACGTAATTTAGACAAAATGCCAAGTTGTGCGATTATTATTGACCCTGTTAAAGAAAAAAATGCATTAGCGGAATGTAAACGCCTTAACATCCCTGTTGTTGCTTTTATTGATACAAATGGTGATCCAAGTGGTATTGAATATCCAATTCCAACAAATGATGATTCTGTTGTATCAGTACAATACCTTCTTCGTATTCTGGTTGAATCAGTATGTGATGGTATTCGCGTTCGTTTAGCAAATCAATTACAAGGACAAAAACGTTAAATTCTCGATTTTTATAACACCAATTTAAATTGGTGTTATAAACTTCATAAAGGTAAGGTAACTGTATTATCACCTTTGTGGCGAAATCGGTAAACGCAGTATATTCAAAATATACGTTTTTTAAGGGTTCGAGTCCCTTCAGAGGTAAATAATATTCGGTCTTTTTTGTATGAAAAAATTGGTTTACAAAAATCATATTTAACAACGTTTGTTACGTATATATGATAAATTACCCTTTTACTATTAGGAACTTAAAAATTTTACAAGCAGTAGCAGAATATGGAAATTTTACGGAAGCTGCTCAAAATCTTTATGTATCCCAGCCAGCTATTAGTTCACAAATCCGTGAATTAGAGCGGCTTTTGCAAATGAAACTAATTGAAAGGAATAAAACAGGTTCTAGATTTACAGAAGCTGGTTATATTCTTTTATATTATGCAAATCAAATTTTAGCTTTATGTGAAGAAGCATGTCGTGCAATTGATGATTTACAAACTTATCCACATGGATCATTTACAATCGGTGGAAGTCAAACAATTGGTATTAACATTTTACCAACCTTATTGACCTCATTTCAATTCTATTACCCAGAAACACATGTTAATGTTCATATTGATGCCACATGGCACATTTGTTGGAATTTAACGGGGGGTGACCTCGATATTGCAATTGTTGGGGGAGTTATCCCAAAAACATTGGAAAATAAAGTACAAATTATTCCTTTTGGATTAGAAGATATTGTTTTAATTACATCAAAAAAGAATAAATATTATTATTCACCCATTGTGGAAAAACATATGTTATATGATGTTAGATTAATCTGTTTAGAAAAACAATCTTCAATTCAACGACATGTTGTACAAAAACTTGAGATGGCGGGGATTCTCTTTTCTGATTTAATCGTTGATTTAGAAGTTAATTCTGTGGAGTCTCTTAAAAACTTTTTACTAAAAAGTGATAAAGTTGCTTTTTTATCGATTTCATCTGTAATGACGGAATTACGTTCAGGTGAATTGTGTTGGATTCCCATTAAATCTTTACGTATTCAACGGCCCATTTGGATTGTAACGAACCCATACCGCTATCGATTACGTATTGTTGAATTATTTTTACGTATGTGTCTTGCCCATTTTTCTAGCCCCACTATTCAAATTTTTTAATTCTTCTAACGCTAAGTATTTGATTTTTCTAGTTTTTATTCGTATGTAAATTAATTAGTGTGAATTAAATATTATTATTTTGGTTATTTTTATGATTTTTTCTTCTAAAACTGTGCAACTACTCTCAAAACTTTCCTCTTTGGATAGCTCCTATGAACTATCATTAAATTATTTCTATCGACAAAGTTATGTACAAGAGCATAATTTTTCAAAACAAAACTTTAAATATATCTTAAAGAATAAACTTGGTCAAAAGCCTGTAAATAAAGCTTTATATTCTTTATGGTATGGTCTTTTATTATTAAAAAGTTCATCTGTACCACTAAAAAAACTTAGTACTAAAAGTTCTATAACTGATTTAGCGATAGATTCACAAGAAAGTATTAAAGAGTTTTTAATAAATTTGCAGATTGAAGCTTGTTTATTAGAAACGCTAAGAAATGGGGGAATAAATGAATTAATTTATGGAATTGAACGTGAACTTATTTCGCTAGGGATTGATTTTAATGATTTTTTTAATGCTATTCAATTAAACAAGTGGATAGTTAAACCGCCAATTGCTCCCGCACCCTCAGCTTTGAATTCTCCTTTAGTAATTGGAAATTCAAAATGGAAAGCCTTAATTAAAAATTTTTTATCAACTGAGTATTTTGTAAAACGTGAAACGTTCCAATTAATTCAAAAATTAGAGAATGAAGTAGATAATAACGTACTAGAAACTAATTTAGAGCTTTCACAGAATTTGGCAACAAATCTTGTACTTTCATTCCCCTTTTATACTCATTTGGACTGTGCGAAAGATAATCCATTTTTCTTTATAAAAGATAAACTAAATTTTGAAGACTTATTTTCTATTTTATTATTAACACAAGAAAATTTTTCAACATCTGATGCTGAATATTGCCTTCAAGAATTAAAATTAAAAAATTGGGAAAATTTTCTACTAATTACAACTGAATACATTAAAACACGTTATCCTCACCTTCTTATTGAATTTTTCTATTGTTTAGTTAAAAAACCAACAATGCTTCCTTCAACCCCACAAAACAGTAAAAAATTAAATAGTCCTATTGGTGTATGGAGCGCGATTACAAGTTATCAAAAACTTCGTAAACATTATGTTATTTCATATCAAGCATTAACCACTATTGAGGAAAAAATAGAACTTGAAAAAGCCTTTGAAACTGTTGCAAGTCACTTGCAATATAATATCCGTCAAAGTATTTTCTATTACTTTGGTCAAAAATATAACAGTTCATTAATCGATCAGTCTGATAAACGCATGATTGTTGATACAGAATTAGAAGCATTTTTTCTACAAAAAACATTAAAAAATTATCTATCAGATATGGTATACTAATAAAAACTATAATTTTAAAATTGGAGAAATATATTATGGCACGTAAAGGTACAGTTTATCGTGATAAGAAACGACGAGCGCTTGTCCAAAAGTATGCAACAAAAAGAGCTAAACTTTTAACAGAATTTAAAAATGCTTCAACAATTGGTGAAAAATTAAAAATTCACAGTAAGATTCAAAAATTACCCCGAAATTCCAGTCGTACTCGTTTACATAATAGATGTTTTATTACTGGTCGACCAAAAGGGTATTTCCGTTTCTTTGGACTATCAAGACATCAAATTCGTGAATTAGGGTACGTAGGTGTTTTACCCGGTGTAACAACAGCTAGTTGGTAAATTATCATTTATTTAATCTATTTTATGGTATACTTTATATATAATCGCGGGGTAGAGCAGTCTGGTAGCTCATCGGGCTCATAACCCGAGGGTCAGTGGTTCAAATCCGCTCCCCGCTATTTTATATATAAACAATTTTTTATTAAAAATATGGTTAAGATTAGACTTAAAAAATTAGGCCGTAAAAAAGCGCCTTTTTATCGAATTATCGCAATTGATAGCCGTAAGCGACGTAATGGACGTGGTTTAGCTGAAATTGGATGGTACGATCCTATCAAAAAACAATCACAGATTGATCGTCAAAAAACATTATTTTATCTTCAAAATGGTGCTCAACCAACAGCAACGGTTTCAACTTTGCTACAAAAAGCAGCACTATTATAAAACTATAGATATTTAAAAAGAACTATTTAGTTCTTTTTAAATCGGGTTGGTAGCTCAGGGGTAGAGCACTCGGCTTTTAACCGACTGGTCGTGGGTTCAAATCCCACCCAACCCAAAATTTTATTCTCTCTTTTTATTTTTGCATATATGGCCGAGTGGTCGAAGGCAGAGGCCTCATAAGCCTCCTCCCGAAAGGGCAACGCGGGTTCAAATCCCGCTGTATGCAAAATAGTAAAGTTAATTGCATTTTTATTAGCTATTAAGTTATAATAGATTTAAATGGGGTATCGCCAAGTGGTAAGGCAACTGGTTTTGGTCCTGTCATTCGGAGGTTCGAATCCTTCTACCCCAGTTCTTAAATAAATTCTTGTTTATAAAAAAAATTATTATATTTTTAATTGTTTAATAATTATTATTAAACAATTAAAAATAGGATTACGTTTAGAATAGACCAAGTGTAATCGCTTTATCAATTGGCATAGCTGCTCCTACACCCATCCATAATGCAAAAATTGTTCCAAATAAGAAAACAACCATTGCGATGGGACGACGGAATGGGTTTTGGAATTTATTTACATTCTCAATAAAAGGAACTGTAATTAGGCCAGCAGGTACTGCAGCCATAGAAAGTACTCCAAGTAATTTATTTGGAATAGTTCGAAGTAAGTTGAATGTTGGGAAGAAATACCATTCTGGTAAAATCTCTAGTGGTGTTGCAAATGGGTTTGCAGGTTCACCAACAACACATGGATCTAATGTTGCTAATCCAACAAGACATGCGAATGTTCCGAAGATAACTACTGGGAAAATATATAATAAATCATTTGGCCAAGCAGGCTCACCATAATAGTTATGGCCCATACCTTTAGCTAATTTAGCTCGTAAAATTGGATCGGTTAAATCTGGTTTTTTTGTTACACTCATAGTAAATTTGTAAGATTAAAAAAAAAATATTGGTAATTGTATATCTAAACACTTATAAAAATAGTTTATAGTGGTCCAGAAATACCTTGCTTACGAATCATTAAGAAATGTGCTAGCATAAATACCGCTGTTAAAAGTGGTAAAACAAATGTATGTGCACTGTAGAAACGCGTTAATGTCGCCTGACCAACACCAACACCACCACGAAGTACTTCAACAAGTAATGGACCTACTACTGGAATTGCTTCTGGTACACCAGTTACAATCTTACACGCCCAGTATCCAACTTGATCCCATGGTAATGAGTAGCCAGTTACACCGAATGATACTGTACAAACAGCCATAATAACTCCAGTTACCCATGTAAGTTCACGAGGTTTTTTAAATCCACCTGTAAGGTAAACACGTGTTACGTGAAGAATCATTGTTAAAACCATCATACTTGCAGACCAACGGTGAATTGAACGAATTAACCAACCGAAATTTACATCTGTCATAAGGTAGCTAACAGAATCAAAAGCTTCTGTTACTGTTGGACGGTAGTAAAAAGTCATTGCAAATCCTGTTGCAACTTGTACTAAGAAACATGTAAATGTAATACCACCTAGGCAGTAAAAAATATTTACGTGTGGTGGAACATATTTACTTGAAACGTCATCAGCAATTGCTTGAATTTCTAGACGCTCTTCAAACCAATCATATACTTTACTCATAAAATACCAAAAGTTTTTAAAGTTTCTCTCCAGTTAACATAATATAAAAATTTATATTGTAAGCTCAATAGTTCTTTATTGAGGATGTTTAAAAAGTTTGTTTTTAATTTTTGTGTGTTTTTAACGAATTGTTTAATTCGTTAAAAACACACAAAAATTAAAATCTCTACTGCCAATTTACAGCTAATCCATCTAGTAAAACTGATGAGTTAAAGATTTCTAATAAAATTACATTAAAAACTAAAAAAAGACCACCAGCTAGAGCCATTGGTACAGTTGTTCCCCATCCGGGAGCAACTTTACCATACTCTGAGTTCAGTGGCTTTAAAAGGTTTCCTAAAACTGTTTGCTTTCCTTTTGTTGCTGCCATATGTATGTATTTATTCGTATGATTTAGTGCTAAAAAAATATGTGCTATAATTCTTTTTAAATAGGTATATTCTATATACATAGAATAATAACCTTTTAGATTAAATCCCAATAAATTAGGAGTGAATTATGGAAACAGCTATGCTATTTGGTATTTTTTTTGGTACATTACTTGTTGGGATGACAGGGTATTCTTTATACACTGCCTTCGGCCAACCATCAAAAACGCTTCGTGATCCATTTGAAGATCATGAAGATTAAAAATTATAACAGCAGAAATTTCTGCTGTTATAGAAAACTATTTTACAATACGTGGAGGCTCACGGAAAAAGATTGCAAAGAAAATAATTCCTAAAGTCCCAACTAATAAAAAAGTATAAACAAGTGCTTCCATCTATATATCCTCGTAAATTAATAATTTTTACTAAATTTTCTTATTTGATTATCTACTTTATGTAAACTTTTTTAATAAAATTAGTTAGTAAATAAATATTCTGTTATTAAACAGTTTGCTTCTTAGTTGATACATCACCAAGTTTTGCGAATGCACCAAACTCAACCTGAGCATCAAGATCTGGATCAATACCAGCAAATACATCACGGAAAATTGTACGTGAACCATGCCAAATATGACCAAAGAAGAATAGTAATGCAAAGTTTAAGTGACCAAATGCAAACCATCCACGAGGGCTACTGCGGAATACACCATCAGATTGTAATGTTACACGATCAAATTCAAAAATTTCCCCTAACTGTGCACGACGTGCATATTTTTTAACAGTTGCTGGATCAGTAAATGATACACCATCTAATTCACCACCATAGAATGTTACAGTTACACCAACCTGCTCAATTGCATACTTTGATTCTGCACGACGGAATGGAATATCAGCACGCACAATACCATCTTTATCTGTTAATAAAACAGGGAAAGTTTCAAAGAATGTTGGCATACGACGAACAAATAGTTCATTTCCATTTTTATCAGTAAATAGTGCATGACCAAGCCATCCAGCAGCAATTCCATCACCGTTTACCATTGGTCCTGCACGGAATAAACCACCCTTAGCTGGGTTGTTTCCAATGTAATCGTAGAATGCTAACTTTTCAGGGATTTTCGCCCAAGCTTCTGATAAAGATAACCCATTTGCAATATCTGATTGAACACGCTTTTGAATTTCTTGTTCAAAGAAACCTTGATCCCACTGGTAACGAGTTGGACCATATAATTCAATTGGTGTTGCAGCACATCCGTACCACATTGTTCCAGCAACTACAAAAGCAGCCCAGAATACAGCAGCAATACTACTTGATAATACAGTTTCTACGTTACCCATACGTAATACTTTGTATAAACGCTGTGGTGGACGAACTGTTAGGTGGAATAAACCAGCAATAATACCAACAATACCTGCTGCGATATGGTGCGCAGGAATACCACGTGGGTTAAATGGATCAAAACCTTCGGCACCCCATGTTGGTGCTACTGGCTGAACGCTACCTGTGATTCCATATGGATCAGAAACCCAAATACCAGGTCCAAAAAGTCCTGTTACGTGGAAAGCTCCAAATCCAAAACAAAGTAAACCAGATAAGAATAAGTGAATACCAAAAATCTTTGGTAAATCTAATGCTGGATCACCCGTTCGTGGGTCACGGAAAAGTTCTAGATCCCAGTAAACCCAGTGCCATAAAGCTGCCAGAAATAATAGACCTGATAAAACGATGTGAGCTGCTGCTACACCTTCGTAACTCCAGAATCCTGGGTTAGTAATACTTTCTCCACTAATTGACCAACCACCCCATGAATTTTCAATTCCTAGTCGTGTCATGAATGGTAAAACAAACATTCCTTGACGCCACATTGGGTTTAATACTGGATCTGAAGGATCAAAAACAGATAATTCATAAAGAGCCATTGAACCTGCCCAACCTGCTACTAATGCAGTATGCATTAAGTGAACTGCAATTAAGCGGCCCGGGTCATTTAAAACAACGGTGTGTACTCGAAACCATGGAAGTCCCATAATTAATTTTTATTTTTAAATATCGATTTTTGCTTTCTTCCTTAATAATAAACAATAGTTTTTAATTATCTAACACAAATTAAAGACTTCTTGTTTAATTATATTATACCCTATAATTTTTTCTTTTAGAATAGAATTAACTATCTTTGATATGGTATACTAAATAATAATAATAGGCTCAATAGCTCAGTGGTAGAGCAGGAGACTCATAAGCTCTTGGTCGCAGGTTCAAATCCCGCTTGAGCCATTTTAATTTATCGTAGTATACAAATAAACCTATTAGAAAGGTATAAAATATAAATTCTATTTTATACCCCCAACGAGATTCGAACTCGTGTCGCCTCCGTGAAAGGGAGGTGTCCTAGGCCTCTAGACGATGGGGGCACTAGACTGTTATTATCTTTATATAATCTTATCATATCCTATCTTAGATTGTCAATGATAAGATGTGAACACGCTCTGTAGGACTTGAACCCACGACACTCGGTTTTGGAGACCGATGTTCTACCAACTGAACTAAGAGCGTTGAAAGACGAGATTGACGGGATTTGAACCCGCAACTTCCGCCGTGACAGGGCGGTGCTCTAACCAGTTGAACTACAATCCCTCTATATGGAACTATAATAACATGTATTACTAAATTTGTCAATATTTAATACTTTTATGATTATCCCTTGATTTTTATTCTTGATAATTGTTATACTAATTTTATCTAAGGTGGTATCGCCAAGTGGTAAGGCAGAAGATTGCAAATCTTTTATCCCCAGTTCGAATCTGGGTGCCGCCTTTAAATTTAAATTTGTATTAGTTTCAAAGAGAAATAGTAAAAACCTTTATCCCGATAAACGCTAGATACACTTAATGTCAATAAAACTTTAATGATAGTTATAATGGACTATTCCAAAAAGAATTCTAGATATATAATAAAAAAATTTTTCAGTTGTGAATTAGAATTTATTAATAATACTTTTCTGTTAAATATACTCTGCGCAATAAATTGCGCAGAGTATAATAAATCAACTAAGTTATATAAATGTTTTTAACATTTATATAATTTAATGCTTAACCAAATTATGCGTTTACAGAAGGAGCTTCTACAAATGCAAGGTCAAGAGGGAAGTTGTGAGCGTTACGCTCGTGCATTACTTCCATACCTAGGTTAGCACGGTTGATGATATCAGCCCATGTGTTAATAACACGACCGTTTGAATCAACGATAGACTGGTTGAAGTTGAAACCGTTTAGGTTGAACGCCATAGTTGAAACACCTAGTGCAGTAAACCAAATTCCTACAACTGGCCAAGCAGCTAGGAAGAAGTGTAGTGAACGAGAGTTGTTGAATGAAGCGTACTGGAAGATTAGACGACCGAAGTAACCGTGAGCTGCAACGATGTTGTAAGTCTCTTCTTCTTGTCCGAACTTGTAACCAGCGTTAGCTGATTCGTTTTCAGTTGTTTCACGAATTAGTGAAGAAGTTACAAGAGAACCATGCATAGCAGAGAATAGAGATCCACCGAATACACCTGCAACACCTAGCATATGGAATGGGTGCATAAGGATGTTGTGCTCAGCTTGGAATACGATCATGAAGTTGAAAGTACCAGAGATACCTAGAGGCATACCATCAGAGAAAGAACCTTGTCCTAGAGGGTATACGATGAATACTGCTGCTGCTGCTGCAACTGGTGCAGAGTATGCAACTGCGATCCAAGGACGCATTCCTAGACGGAATGAAAGTTCCCACTCACGTCCCATGTAAGAACAAATACCGATGAAGAAGTGACAAACTACAAGCTGGTAAGGTCCACCGTTGTATAGCCACTCATCTAGAGAAGCTGCTTCCCAGATTGGGTAGAAGTGAAGACCAATAGCGTTTGAAGTTGGTACAACTGCACCAGAAATGATGTTGTTTCCGTATAGTAGAGATCCAGAAACTGGCTCACGGATACCATCGATATCTACAGGAGGTGCTGCGATGAATGCGATGATGAATACAGAAGTAGCTGTAAGTAGTGTAGGGATCATTAGAACACCAAACCATCCGATGTATAGGCGGTTTTCAGTTGAAGTAATCCAATCACAGAATGAAGCCCATAGGCCTGCTGATTCGCGTCTTTCTAAAGTTGCTGTCATAGTTTTATTGTTTTGTTATTAAATTGTTATCTTGTTCTCAATATTAAAGTCTTAAGGAAAAAACCTCAATATATGTTTCTAATAAATAGTATACAACGGTTTGAGTTTTTTATGCTAGTATTTTAAGTTTAAACTAGATTTTATTAATTATTAAAATATTTTTTATATTTTTCATAATAACACTAATTAATCGTAATATATATATAGAACCAAGTGGTTGTCTATATTAATTATTGCGGGCAAGGAGGGATTCGAACCCCCGACACCGTAGTTCGTAGCCACGTGCTCTAGTCCACTGAGCTACAAGCCCTGTACTCATCAGTAATTTAAGTATAACATAACTTTAAAAAAATAAAAATTCCCGTCTTTTACTTGCTTTTTTATTTTTTTTCGCTATTATATATATTAATACAAAACATATATGCGGGTGTAGCTCAGTGGTAGAGCGTTGTCCTTCCAAGTCAAATGTCGCGCGTTCGAATCGCGTCACCCGCTTGCTACAAAATACAAATAGTATTATATAATATGTAACAGAATTATAGTTTTACATATGAATTTGATTTACTAAAAAATTAAATTCTTACGAAAGTTTTTCTAATATTTTTCATGATTTTAAAATCTTTACGCTTACAAATTTTAACATTAAGTCTTCTTCTTGGATTTACATTACCAAGTGAAGCATACCCAGTTTTTGCGCAACAAAACTATGCAACACCACGTGAAGCAACAGGACGTATTGTTTGTGCTAACTGTCACTTAGCAAAAAAAGTTACAGATGTAGAAATTCCTCACGAAGTTTTCCCTAACACAGTTTTCGAAACTGTAGTTAAGATCCCTTATGATGTTTCTGTGAAACAAGTATTAGGAAATGGAAAAACAGGTGGATTAAATGTTGGTGCCGTTGTGATTTTCCCTGAAGGATTTGAACTAGCTCCAGCTGACCGTATTCCAGCTGAATTACAGGCAAAAACTAAAGGATTATTCTTCTCTCCATATAGCGCAGATCAACCAAACATGTTTGTTATTGGTCCAATCCCAGGGAAACGTAACCAAGAGATTTCATTCCCTATCCTATCACCGGATCCTGCAACTAACAAACAGGTAGACTTCTTAAAGTACCCAGTTTATATTGGTGGAAACCGTGGTCGTGGACAGATTTATCCTGATGGTTCAAAGAGTAATAACAATTTATTTACTGCTGAATTATCTGGAAAAATTACAGATATTGTTACGGAGAAAAAAACAGGGCGTACTTTAAGTATTGATACTGGTAATGGCACTATTGAAACACAAGTAATTCCAAATGGTCCTGAATTACTAGTTAAAGTTGGTGATGTAATTACTACTGACCAACAAATTACAGTAAATCCTAATGTTGGTGGTTTTGGTCAAACAGAAACAGAAATTGTTTTACAGAACCCACTACGTTTACAAGGGCTAATTGTTTTCTTTATTTCAGTTTTCTTAGCACAAGTATTCTTAGTACTAAAGAAGAAGCAATTCGAAAAGGTTCAATTATCAGAAATGAATTTCTAATTTTTGAGTAACATTTAACTAACAATATTTAAATAATTAAGGAGTATAAATCATGGTAGAACCATTACTATCTGGAATTGTTCTTGGTCTTATCCCAGTAACAATTACTGGTTTATTCGTAACTGCATATTTACAATACCGTCGTGGTGACCAATTAAACTTATAATTTTCACCCTATTTAAATTTAACAGTTTTTAAACTGTTAAATTTAAATAAATAATTTTTTTCTTAAACTTTAGCTACAGTTTGATCGTTTTGATCTTTAACTAGCTTAAACCAACCTAATTGTGTTAAGTTTTCATTTCGACGTAATGGACGACTTACTAGTTCTAAAATATCACGTGCATTTGAAAAGCCATGAATTTGTGAAAAAGTAAATTCAACGGACCATTTAGTATTTAATCCACGAGCTTCCAATGGGTTTGCCAATGCCATTCCAGTAATTGTAATATCAGGTTTCGATTCATTTAAGCGTTGAATTTGATGAAAATTATCTGGTTTCTCTACAATACGCGGAATAGGAACTGACATAAAGTCACACGTCTGTTTCAATAATTTTAATTCAGCAGCTTGATATTTTTTATCAATATAAGGAATTCCAATTTCAATTACTAACATTCCACAACGAGTTAAAAAACGTGCTAAAGAAATTTCTAATAAATTATCTCCCATAAAAAAGATTGATTTTCCTTTTAAAAGAGCTAAATAGGGCGCTAAAGATTTCCAAATTTGTTTTTCACGTTCAACTAAACCTTTAGGTACAATATTAAAAGCTTCACAGATTGCTTCAATCCATCCACGAGTTCCATCTGGTCCAATAGGGAATGGAGCACTAATTAATTTACAGCCTTTACGTCTCATAAGAGTAGTAGCGGTTCTGTTTAAAAATGGGTTTACACCACAAATTAATGTTTGATCTGTTAGGTCTGGTAGATCGCGATATGTTGCTGTTGGAATCCACCCTTGAATAGGGATCTCATATTTTGTTAACTCATAAGTTAACATTTTCGAGACATTTGTTGGTAAGGAACCAAAAAGAATTAAATTTGGATTAATTCCAGAAATTTCTTCTTTAGTTGGTACAACATTACAACGTTGAGCAAGAGCGGCTAAAACCGTATCTTCGCCCTGTGTAAACGCGTAATCTAAACCATTCGCACGAGCAACAATAATAGGACATTTAATTTCTGCTTCGATTTTTGGGGCAAGACCCTCTAAATCCATTTTAATAATTTCCGTTGTACATGTCCCAATCCAAAAAATAACACTTGGATTACGTGTCTTTTTAATTTGATGGCATAAGCGTTTTAGTTCATTATAGTCATTAAATTGTGCTGAAATATCACCTTCTTCAAGTTCAGCCATTGCATAACGTGGTTCGGCAAAAATCATTACGCCGAGTGCATTTTGTAAAAAATAACCACAAGTTTTAGTTCCAATTACTAAGAAAAAACTATCCTCGATTTTTTGATATAACCAAGAAACACAACTAATAGGGCAAAATGTGTGATAATTTCCAGTTTCACATTCAAATTGAATTGATGTTTTTGATGAGTTCATATTTTCAAACTTTATAAAAATTGAAAAGTGTCAGCCTCTTCGTCTGCTGTTGATTCTAATACTGTATCTTTAGGAGTTGAAGTATTGTCTGAGGGTTGTAAATAAAATTCCGATAATAAATTAAATAGTTCTCGATCTGGAACTTCAACAGGAATAATCCCCTCAGGGCGTGCAAGTAAATAATCTGCAATATTTAAGTAAAAATCGCAAACATATTGTAAATTTGGATTATTTTCAGCTAATTCAAATAACGTTTTTCCTTTAACGCGTGAAACACGGATATCTTCAATTAGTGGTAATACTTCTAAGATTGGGATGGGACACGTTTCAACATATTTCTCAATTAGATCACGTTTAGCAGTTCGATTACCAATTAAACCTGCCAATCGTAACATATGTGTTTGAGCTTTTTCCCTTACTGATGCAGCAATTCGATTTGCTGCGAATAATGCATCAAACCCGTTATCAGTAATAATTAAACAATAATCAGCATAATTTAAAGGTGCAGCAAAACCTCCACACACTACATCTCCTAAAACATCGAATAAAATAATATCATATTCAAAAAATGCATTTAATTCTTTTAAAAGTTTAACTGTCTCACCAACAACGTACCCACCGCAGCCAGCTCCAGCGGGTGGTCCACCGGCTTCAACACATTGTACACCACCATAGCCACGATAAATTACATCTTCGGGCCAAATGTTTTCATAATGATAATCTTTTACTTGTAAGGTATCAATAATCGTTGGGATTAAAAACCCTGTTAAAGTAAACGTACTATCATGTTTTGGATCACATCCAATTTGTAAAACTTGTTGTCCACGACGTGCAAGAGCAATTGAAATATTACAACTTGTAGTTGATTTACCAATTCCTCCTTTTCCATAAACGGCTAATTTCATATTTAAAACTCCAAAGTATTTATAAATTAGTTTTAACCTTAGTATACTTTAGTACTTTTAGCTTTTAATAGTTTTATACATGATAATTCTTAGTTTATTCATTTATAAAAGTTGCGGAAATAATAAACTATTTGGTATACTAATTAATAGTGCAAAACACAAAAATAAACTTTTTGTGTTGTATATTATCTAACATTAAGTTAGTGGGTCGATGCCCGAGTGGCTAAAGGGGGCGGATTGTAAATCCGCTAGCATTGCTTACACTGGTTCGAATCCAGTTCGGCCCAATTTGTATTAATTACCAAATAAATTTATTTAAACTACTAAGATTTACTTCTCTAGAATATTATTTTCTAGAGAAGTAAAGAATTAAATTTTAGACAATAACAAAACTTTAATGCGTGTATATAATGTTGTTTGACTTAAGTGAATATTTTTTTCTTTTCTTGTCGTAATATCAACATTATGATACGTATCAGTTTGACAGTTATTTCCAATTGTTAAACGATGCCCTAAAATGACATTTTCTTTTAAACCGTTTAAAAAATCAACACGTCCATGAATTACTGATTGGATTAAGACGCGTTTTGTTTCTTGGAAACTTGCAGCAGAGATAAACCCTTCTGCCGATAAAGACATTTGTGTCATTCCTAAAACATAAGGGATGAATTGCGACTGATAAATGGTATTTTTATTTTGCGTATCTAATTTTTTATATGAGACCATTTCACCAGAGGAAATTGGACTCGTACCTGGTAATGTTACACGAACTTTAGATGTAATCTGACGAACAATTACTTCAATATGTTTGTCCGAAATTGTTACACCTTGAGAGAAATATACTGCTTGAACATTTTCTAAAATGAATAATTGAATAGTTTGTAAAAAAACTAAGCTATAACGAATACCTTCAATTTGGATATTTTTATATAATGATTTTTTACGTAAACTATTAGAATTAAAATCAAACACAAGATTAGAAGAAAAATTAGCATGTTTCTTTAACTCAAAACGTCGTACGTGCGATAATTTTTTCTCAATTGATCGTAACGGATAACGGAATACATATGGTTTATTAAATGAAGTTAATAAACGGATATTTGTTTCTGAATTTGTAAGATCCCAATTTTTACGAATACGTGAGCGATTTTTAATAAAATGATTAAAAATTGTTGTCTTCGATTGTTTCTTACGTCTGCGTTTACGCGTACATTTTAATAATAAATTGAGATATTGTGTGTAAGAGTTTTGTTCTTGTAAAACTTTTTGCTCTAATTTAAGTGTTTTACGCTTAGATTTAAATTGAACTTTTTTATCTTCAGATACAAAAAATTTAATCATACCAAAGTTTTGATAACGCATAAAGATTTTTTTAACAAAATCAAACATTAATGCTAATTCAATACGGACTAATTTTCGACCTTCAAAAAGAGATTCAACTTTTGGTAATCCTTGGACAATATCACTGGTTGTTGGCTTATAATAAATTAAATCAGCTAAAAAATCACCAGCGAAAATAAAACGTTCTGGTGCAAACGAGTGAGGTCGCGTCTGTCGTAACCATTTTTGAACTAAATTTTCAATAGTATTGGCATGCCAACACAACATACTATTATTAAAATATGTTTTTTCTTTAATAACAAGATTGGTATCTGTGTATTTTTTATATTTTAAATTTTTAAGTAATTTTTCACAAATTAACGTCATTTCCTCAAACGTTAGTTGTGTTAGCCCTAACATTGAAATTAACTCCACTAAGGTTTGCTGTTTTAAGTGTTTATTAAAACGTTTAAATTCCTTTTTAATAATTAATTGTTTTTCAGTCTTCTTAACTTTTTTAGTAACTTGAATTTGTTCTACATTAAATAAAACTTTAGGACAATATTGTTTAATTAACGGAATTTGTGTAAAGGTTGCTTTTCGAATGGATATACCAATAGTATGAACTGCAAATAAAATTCCAGAATATGGTATCTTTTTTGCTTCACGTAAAACTGTCGGATCAACTTGGAATGTCGATCGGAGAGCACTTGGTAAATTCGTGCCAGCCTTAGTTTGTGATGTGATATAACTATTTAAATTTAAAGCATCACCTTGGCGATACGAAGCATTTAAAGGGTAATACGTAACTTTCTTTGTAGGAAAAGTATGTATATTTTTGGACGTTAAATATAATAAATAATTCGTACTATTTTGTTTAAATTGGTCATCTTTAAGTATATGGGTTTTTAATACTAACCCACTTTTTTGAGCATATGAAAAATTTAACTCCGTTGAGGTACGATTATTTCGGCAAGTTGTAGAGAAATTAACAGTATGATTTAAAAACTTATTAGTCGTAGTTGTAATTTTAGGTAATTGACCACGATTATAAAATGCAACTAAACTAGTTGGAATAGAATTTTGAATGATTGTAAATAAATTACGGTAGAATTCTTTGATACTTTGTTGATTAGAGAATTGACAAAATAAAAATTGGTTATTTTTTAAACATAAGGACCAATCAACATTACTAGTTCCTAAGTTTAATTTTTGAGTAAAACTTTGAGAAGGAAAAATGGCTGATGGAATTGGACTATATTTTGCGAAGTAAACCCAACGATTAATAAATGATAAATTTCGTTTGTTTATTAAATTTCGACTGTTAACCATTCGTAAATTCCAAAGTACCATAACCTTAGACTTAATAGTTGGAATCAGTTCCGTATTTTTTCTTAAACTATAATTTGTTCTTGTAAAACTTGTAACATTTGTTTGAAAGAAATTCGAAAACCAAATATTTTCACTATTTAAACTATAAAAAGTTTGGAGACTAAATAATGAACCAACTAAAGAATAATTCGCTGTTTGTTTTAAATTACGATGCTTAGAAACATTTTTAAAATTCCATAAAGCTTTTTGTGGGAAAAAGCTCACATCATTTTGGAACTTAGCCTGTCTTGAAGGGTTTTTTCCTAGTTTATAAATAAAATTTCCTGATTTTAATTTTGTAGAAAAAAGTACTTTTTGTTTTTGATGTTTTTTCTGCAATAAAATCTGAGAAGGAAAGCTGGAATAAAGATCTTTTTTGTTACCCTTAGTAACGGTTCCGATAAGGTAATTCTCACCATTATTATATTGTCCTAATCCCCCGTTTCGGGCTGGTAACGATTTATAATTTGTTACATGTAAATCTTGTAACATAAAAAAACGCTTCGTAAGCCGAGTTTTTACTTTTTTCTTACTAAAAAAACTTTTTGTTACTAAAGAAAAACAGCGATTAATAATAATAAAATTATTATTATACTTTGTAAAAAATTTATATAAAGGATATTGGAGTAAACCTCGATAATGCCAATGTAAGTTATTTAAAACTGGATTATTAACATCATTAGTAAAAAGTTTATTTTTTACAGTACGAATTTTTGATTTATCAAGGACTAAGTTTGAGTTTAAAGATGTTACCTGAAATTGAATAATGGCATTCGCAGCAATTTTATCAGTAATCTGAGGCCCTAATAAGTCAGTTTTTTGGTAATCAGCTTGTGCAATGATAAATTGGAATAATGGGTATTTTAAAAAACTAAAATCATTTTTCTCTAAATTAATAATATAATGTGGGAATTCTGTGCTATTGCGCGCACTGTAATTATTATTTTTAAAGATTTTCGTTAAAGAAGGAAAAAGGGTATTTTTATTTTCAAATACTTTATAATTTTCCTCGGTTTGTTCATCTAATGTTTTAATTAATGTTGATTTCCAACTTGAATATGAACGAGATAACTTTTTAGTTTGATAAAATAAATCATGCCAAGTTAAGGCTTTTTGAATCAAAATTGAACGTAAATTTTCATTTTGTAATCTATTATCAACCGATTCTAATTTTAAAATATTTGTAATGAGAAAGGGCGGTAGCCTACGAATCTGTTCTTGTCTTTTACTATTATTTGAAGAAAGTCGTAGTAATTCATTTTTAATCCCACTTGGTGACCCATTTAATAATTTACTTGTATTTGCTTCCCAAATATCTTCAATAAAGGTTTCTGGAATTCCGTACTTGTCAAAGTCTTTTAGAATTTCAAGTTTTAACTGATTTTTTCTTTCATGGAATAGAGTCTTTTCGTTATTGATATTTACATTTTGGTTAAAGAAATAGTAACGATCAGATTCTAAAATTGCTGTTTCAGATAAAGTTGCTTTTTGAACATTGCGTGAAAATGTACCTAATGGAATACATAATTTTAAATTTGAAAAACAAGTTACTCCAATTTCACCAGAAATTGGAGCAAAAATAGGTTCACTTGTCATTTCTTGATCTTCTAAAACATTTGTATTCTGTGGAGGCATCGCAATTACTTGCCCATACGTAACTGATTCGTTATTTCGTACAATGATAATGGAACCTTCTGGAATACTAAAACTCGTAGATTCACAAATTGTTTCATCAATAATTTGAATTCTTGTATGTGGTAGAGCTTCATACCCGTCTTCACCAAATGCCGTACGTTCATAAGCTAAAGTATCTGGCTTAGGGTGGATTTGTAAAGTTCCTGTACGCGGTGAGCGAATTAAACTTTGACTTTTTCCACTAAAAACACCCCCTGTATGAAAGGTTCGCATTGTTAATTGTGTTCCTGGTTCTCCAATAGATTGAGCAGCAATAATACCAACAGCTTCTCCAACTGAAATAATGGTATTAGAACATAGTGACCACCCATAACATAATTGGCATAATGAATTTTGACAGGCACATGTAATTGGAGATCGGACAAGAACAGAATCATTTAATCTATCGGTCTCACGGGGTGTAATTACACTATTACGTTTTAAAATGGGTTTAGCAGGATTACTTTCGATATACAAATCTTCAGCTAAAACCCGACCAATACTGCGTTTTTCAAGTGAGACAGCAATTTTATTCTCTAGTCTTAATGGTTCTAAAAAAATACCTTTTTTTGTCCCACAATCCGCAGTACGGATAACTAATGCATGCGCAACATCGACTAAACGACGAGTCATATAACCTGCATCGGCTGTTCGAATTGCTGTATCAACTAATCCTTTACGTGCGCCATAACACGAAATAACATATTCTGAAATTGAAAGCCCTTCGCGAAAATTACTTGTAATTGGAAATTCAATTAATGTACCTTTTGGGTTTGACATTAAGCCGCGCATACCAATTAATTGTCGAACCTGTGAAATATTACCACGAGCACCTGAAAAGGCCATCATGTAGACAGGATTAAAAGGGTTAGTTGATAAAAAATAATGAAGAATTCCAGGTTTTAATAGGTCATTGGCATACGTCCAAGTATATAATGCTTTTTGCACACGTTCACTTGAAGTAATCAAACCGGCTTGCCATTTTTGTGACGTTAAATTAATATCACTTTGTGCTTTTTGTAAAACATTCTGTTTTTCGTGGGGAATATGTAAGTCATGAACACTAATTGAAACACCTGCTAAGGTTGCTTGATAAAATCCAACATGTTTCAAAATATCTAACATACGGGCAGTTTTAATAAATCCGTAATGTTGACCCCACCAACTAATTAAGCGTTTAATAGTACCTTTGTCAAAGGTTGTTGAATATAAAAGTGGTGTACTTGTTAATAAATCAAGATTTGGATAATTTTTTTGCATAACTAAAAAGAAAACGCTTACAATCTTTAAATTATAAGTTTATTAAAAATCTGGTCGATTTGAAAGAGCACAACAAGATAAATGAACACTAAAGAGTAACCTTCCAACACTAATTCTATGATATGAACTCATTTGTTCAGATGAACTATTGAAATCGTTTTTACCAGCATGCGATAACATTGTTTTATTTCCATATGGAAGCATACAAGCATAATAAATACGGTTTTTCTTATTAGGGAGAGTCATATTCACACGCATACGAACCCAAACCATTAGATGAGGAGAAGGCATTTTCGTATAAATCCAAGATAAAGCCTCTTTTAAATTTCCAAATATTGGTTCTTGTTGAAAAGTATAATATTCTGAAAGTGGTTGAAGAGTTAAATAATAAAACCCTAAAATCATATCTTGACTTGGTGCGGTAATTGGTTGTCCATTTGCCGGAGAAACAAGGTTTAATGTTGAAAGTAAAATAGTGCGAGCTTCTAATTGAGAAGATTTAGCAAGTGGAACATGGACCGCCATTTGGTCACCATCAAAGTCAGCATTAAAAGGTGGACAGACAAGGGGATGTAAACGAATTGCTTTTCCTCCAATTAGTACCGGTACAACTGCTTGTACACTTAAACGGTGTAAACTTGGCGCACGGTTTAAAAAGATTAAACGGCTCTGCACCGTTTCTAATAACAACTGCCAAATAATTGGAATACGATAGTAAATAATTAATTTAGCACCACGTACTGTTCGTGTTAATTTGCTTTCTAATAATTTTTGAATTACGAATGGCTGGAACAATTCTAAAGCCATTTCACGAGGTAATCCACATTCATGTAATTGTAAATTGGGTCCAACCACAATTACCGAGCGTCCTGAATAATCTACGCGTTTTCCTAATAAATTCCAGCGGAAACGCCCCTGTTTCCCTTTAATATTATCAATTAAACTTTTTAACGGGCGAGCATTACGACCTACAGCGGCATTACGCCCTTTACTATTACTGAAAAGAACTTCTACACTTTTAACGACTAATCCACGTGCAAATGAGCAACTTGTTAATGGAGCATCGATTTCAATTAATTTTTCTAAAGCTTTATTTCGAATTAGTACTCTTCTATATAAATCATTTAAATCTGATGTGGCAAAACGGTCATCACTTAATTGTAATAATGGGCGTAATGTCGGTGGTAAAACAGGTAAACAATGTATAATCATCCAAGCCGGATTTACCCCGCCTAACACAAAGTTTTTACGCACCCGTAATGCTTGTAATTTAAATTGTCTTTTTAATCGTTTTAACTTTGATTGACGGGGTTCATCAATATAAAATGATTGAAGAATTCTTGGTAAACAACTTGTAGTTCGAATAATACGTTCTTCTAAATACCGATTATATGGTTTATTTGCTGATTCTAAAAGATATCCAATTGCTTCTGCGTGATTATAATAATGAACATCTCCACCCCATAATGTTTTAATATTATTTTGTTGTACACGAGTTTGAAACCATCCTTCTTTTCGGGTACGTGGAAGAAGATAGCGAGAAAATTCTTTATTCTGCTCTGTGGGATAAATTTCTAAAGATTCAGTAACCCAACGTAAAGCACGTTGGGAACATAATTTTTGAGCTCGTGCGGTTTTTCCAAAAAGAGGTTTTAAAGGGTGAATACGTAAGCGTTTAATTGCACTTTTAACTTTTCGCCCATTCCCTAATAAATCCTGGCGTTTAAATAAACTTTCATGTACTTGAATAAAACCTCCATCAATTAATTCAAGAAGTAATGGTCTAAATCCTGTTAATGTGGAAATGGGAGACGGACGAGATTTTAAATACCATGAATGAGTAATTGGCATGGATAATTGAATCGTACTCATTTGATATCGTCTTACAGATGATTGAGTAAATTCAACTTGACATGTTGGACAAAAATAACGAATACCATGGTGTTTTTCGCGACGTTTTTTCTTTTTAATCGTTGTGCAAGCACATTCCATATCAAAAATAGGTCCAAAAATACGTTCACAAAATAGTCCATTTTTAACTGGTTTATGCGTTCTATAATTAATCGTTTCAGCTTTTTCAACCGTTGTATAACGCCAAACATTTTGTTTTTTTGGTTGAGGCGTCGTTCCCCACAAAATAATTCGTTCCGGCGAGGCTAATCGAATCCGAATAGCTTGAAATGGTGCTTGTACATTTAAAGAATTTTTCATATCTGATACAAATTTTTTAATTACTTTTTTATTTTACTAAACGTAAACCTTCAATATCAAAACATAATGAACGTAATTCACGTACAAGAACAAGGAAAGATTCTGGCGTTGCCGGGAATGGAAGAGTTTCACTACTAAAGAGGGCCTGTAACATTTTTTCACGACCTAATAAATCATCTGATTTTAATGTTAATAATTCATGTAAGGTATAAGCCGCTCCATAGCCTTCTAGCGCCCAAACCTCCATCTCTCCAAAACGTTGTCCACCATTTTTAGCACGACCACCAACTGGTTGTTGTGTAATTAATGAATATGGTCCTGTAGAACGTGCATGAATTTTATGTTCAACTAAATGGTTTAATTTCAACATATAACTCTTCGTAATCATAATTGGTTGATCAAATGGTCTACCGGTACGTCCATCAAATAAGATACTTTTGCCTGGGTGGTTTGGTTCAAAGACCCAACGTAATCCCGAGACACGACAAGCATTCCATAAATTTTGATAAATTAAACTACGTGAACTTTCTTTCCCAAACATTTCATCAAACGGTAAATTTCGTACTTGATAGCCTAATAATGAGGCTGACCAACCTAAAAGACCTTCAAAAACTTGACCAACATTCATTCGTGAAGGTACACCTAGTGGATTTAAAATAATATCAATGGGTGCTCCTTCTTGTGTGTATGGCATATTTGCTTCTGGTAAAATCGCGGCGATAATACCTTTATTTCCATGTCGACCGGCCATCTTATCACCGACTTGTAAACGGTGTTCATATCCAATACTTAAACGAACACCTTTTGTTGGAGTTTGTGAAATATTTAAAATACGACCTGATTTCTGTGCTGGCATTCGTAATGACACATCCTTGCCCGTTGGAACGGGTGCGCCAAAAATAGCCTTTAATAAACGTTCTTCTGGTAATGGTTCATGTGTGGGTGAAAATGCGAGCTTACCAACAAGAATATCTTTTTGTTTAACCCACGAACCAATTGTTCCAATACCTGATGGGTTTAATTGATTTGTGTCAACACCAATTCCACCTGGGATATCAGCTGTTAATAATTCATATCCTCGTTTTTGGGATCGAATATTAGTTTCAAACTTTTTAATATGAAAGGATGTATACATATCGTTTTTAATACAACTTTCACTAATTACTAATGCGTCTTCAAAGTTATAGCCTTCCCAGGGCATATAGGCAAGTAATAAATTTTTACCAACTGCTAATTCTCCACCATCACTCGAAAAACTTTCAGCAAGTAAAGTTCCTGGTGCAACCCATTCGCCCATTCGTGTCGTAATACGATGATGATATGATAAACCTTGGTTTGTTCGTTGCTGGTTTGTTAATTTATAACTATTCCATCCTTTTTGTAAAAGTTTACTGATATTCTGAAATCTATAATTTGCCGAAGTAAAAAGTTTAATTCGATTTTTAAACGTTTGATAAGGTTTTATAAAAAATGAACGAGTGAAAAGTTGTTTACTATCAGCGTAAGGCACCCATCCCGCTGAATTGGAATGAATACTAGTTCCTGAGTCATAGACCACATGTGCTTCTAATCCTGTACCAATAAGGGGTCGTTCATTTTTTAACAATGGAATTGCTTGACGTTGCATATTTGATCCCATTAAAGCACGGTTTGCATCGTTATGTTCAACAAAAGGAATTAATGCAGTTGCCACAGATAAAATTTGGCAAGGTGAAACATCAAAAGCAGTTACAAATTGACTTAAATATTGAAGAAATTGTTCATTCGAACGTGCAAAAAGTGGTTGTGGAAAAAGTTGAAAATCATGGGCTTGTAATGCATAATCACTAGTTACTCGGCGAAATGAAAAATCCTCAATTGCTGAAAAAAATTGTGGATTGTTATGGAAATTACAACGTCTATAACGACCACTGAAAACAGGAGATTCTAAAATTCCATTTTTATCTAAACGTGAATATAATGATAATGAAGAAATTAATCCAGCATTTTGCCCTTCTGGTGTTTCAATAGGACATAACTTTCCATAATAACTTGGATGAATATCACGAACAGAAAATCCAGCAGTTTCTCGTTTTAACCCACCTGGTCCTAAACAACTAATACGTCGCTTATGAGTCACACTGGCTAAAGCATTTGTTTCATCTAATAATTGTGATAACGGATTTAATGTAAAAATCTTTCTCCATTCTGGGTATAAACTTCGTAATACAAAGGAGTTCATCCAATTTTGTAAGCCCACACCTTGTTTTACTAACGTTTTAAGAAAAAATTTACTCCAAATTTTTCGAAACCCAATTTGTGGATGTAATGTTGATTTTTTAATTTGACGTTTACGCTGTTGTGATCTTTTATAATGGAATTTATCTAATTTTTGAAATTGAGATAATTCTTGAATTGGTTCACTTAATAATTCGCCAACTGTGCGGACTCGTCGATTTTTCAGTTGATCAATATTATCAATACTAACTTGACCATGATGGATGAGGAATAAATCACGTATTGCTAATAAAAGATCTTCTGGGGTAATGCTGACTGTGGTATTATTTGCAATACCAAATTTATCATTTAAATTACGTCTTCCAAATTTTCCAAGTAAACAGGCCGTAAATGGACTAATATAGCGTTGCTTAATTAAAAAATAAGCTTTAACTGCGCCTAATTTACCTGAAAATCCCATAAAAAAGGCGAATTGTTTTAAAGATTCATGAAAGGTAAGTTTTTTTCCGTTTTGGTTCGTTTGAAACCCTTTATTATGTAAATAATTATAGGTTGGTCGAAAAAATGCTTCATTCCCAGGAAATGCTTTGTCAATTTCCGATTGTGTAAAACCTAAAACTTGTAAAAATAAGGGAACTGGAATTTTTTGTTTACGTGGAATAATTTCAACCCATAAGCATAAATTTCTATCGGTTGAAATTTGTAACCATGAGCGTTGTAAAAATAAAAATTTAATAGTATATAAACGTACTCCTTTCTTATTAACTTTGACACTATAGTAAACCCCAGGATTTCGTACTAATTGATTCACAATTACTCGTCGAATACCGCGAATAACAAAATCTCCCCCTTTATTTGTCATTAAAGGTACTAATGCAAATTTTAACGGAAAGACAAATGAAATGGGTTTTCCATAAAAAAACATTTCATTTTCATGAAAATTTTTAGTTATCTGTGGGAGCCCTGAATTTGTTAAAATAGAATGCGAGGAGTTCTGCCCTAATAAATTACTATGTTTTTGTTGGTAGAAAAAAATATCAATAATACACGGTACATAAGCAATTGAACCATACGTTTTATTACAACGTAAAGCTTCATCAGCAGTAATTCGTGGTAAACATAATATTTTATTCCCTCCAGCTAAGGAAATACGTAAAAACCCATATTTAGTTCTTAAGATGCGTTGATATGATAACCCATAGAAACTTTCATGGATAAACCAAAAAAAACTATTTCGTTGTGAACTTAATAAATTCTGTTTATAAGAATGATAACGTTGAATTTGTTTTGATGAATTTAAATACATAGAATCGGACTGATGAAAAAGAATAATTTTTTATCAGGTATACTTATTTTTAAACTTATTGAAAAGATAATAAGAGCTTAACCCTCTATATAAAGCGTAACATATTTTTGTCGATAAAAATCTATAAAAATTGTCATATTTATAAAATATTTCAGGTATTATTATTACTAATTAAAGTTAAGACCAAAGCTTAAATAATATTTGATCTTAAATTTAGACTTACTATAAGAATGTAAAGTTATATTATTAAACTTTTTATAATATTCTTACTGTTATAACTTGAGGGAGTACAAAAATGTCTTTATTAGATTGGTTTGATGATAGACGTCGTGTTAAGGAATCGACAAATAAGAGTCGTTTTCAATCAAAAAATGATGGAAGCAAAGGATTATGGACTCAATGTGATTCATGTAATAATGTTTTATATATTAAACATTTAAAAGAAAATCAACATGTTTGTACAACTTGTGGCTATCATTTACGTATGAGTAGTACAGATCGTATTCAATGTTTAGTTGATGAAGGAACATGGATTCCTTTATTTACAGAATTGACGCCGACTGATCCATTATCATTTAAAGATAAACGTGCATATGCGGAACGTTTAGTAGATGCACAAAATACTACGGGCCTAAAAGATGCTATTCAAACTGGTTTAGGTAAAGTTAATGGCCATACTTTTGTTCTAGGGACTATGGACTTTGCTTTTATGGGGGGTAGTATGGGCTCAGTTGTTGGTGAAAAAATCACTCGTTTAATTGAATATGCGACTGAGAAAAATTTACCAGTTGTTATTGTTTGTGCATCAGGTGGAGCCCGTATGCAAGAAGGAATTTTTAGTTTAATGCAAATGGCTAAGATTTCTTCAGCTTTACACCGACATAAAACATTAACAAAAAACCTATATATTCCAATTTTAACTTACCCAACAACTGGTGGAGTAACAGCAAGTTTTGCTATGTTAGGAGATATGATTATTGCGGAACCAAAAGCATTAATTGGTTTTGCAGGTCGTCGTGTTATTGAACAAACACTTCAAGAACAATTACCTAAGAATTTCCAAACTGCTGAATATTTATTACAACATGGTTTAGTTGATTTAATTATTCCACGTTTATTATTAAAACAAGCATTAGCTGAAATTTTTGAAATGTATACATTACCTGTAAAAGAAAAAATTTCAGTATAAAATTTTTGTACTTATTAAAATACTGATTTAAAATGGCTGAACAAATTGAAATTCGTAGAGATTGGATTATTGGAACCCGTAAAACAGATAATTATTTTTGGGCTGTAATCTTATTTATTGGTGGTCTTGGTTTTGTTCAATCCAATCCATTTCCAAATGCTAATGAACTTGATATCGCTTTTTCACAAAAAGCTGTAATGGGTTTATATGGTTATATTGCTTTATATACATGTATTTACTTAGTTTGTTCAATTTTTTGGAATGTGGGTGCTGGCTATAATGAATATAATAAAGCAGCTAAAACCGTGCGTATTGTACGTTGGGGGTTTCCGGGTAAAAATCGTCGAATTGATATTGAAATTCCATTTTCTGAAATTCAATCAATCTCCATTCAAACTACAAATTCTTTCTTTTTCCAAGACGGGATTACATTACAATATGAAAATGGACGAAAAATTCCATTATTACAACCCAATCAAACTTTAACTTTGGATGAATTAGAATCTTATGCAACACAAATTGCATATTTTATCCAAGTTCCATTACAATAAAATAAGAATGTATTTTAAAGGAGAATTTATATGCCAATTGGAGTACCTCGAGTACCATATCGTTTACCTGGTGAACCAACCGCACAATGGGTAGATATTTATAATCGTTTATATCGTGAACGAATTTTATTTTTAGGTCAAGTTATTGATGATGAATTAGCCAATCAATTAATCGGGATTATGTTATATTTGAATTCTGAGGATGAATCTAAAGAATTATATATGTACATTAATTCGCCTGGAGGGTATGTAAATGCTGGATTAGCTATTTACGATACAATGCAACATATTCAAGCAAATGTTACGACTATTTGTGTTGGATGTGCCTCATCAATGGCTTCTTTTGTATTAGTTGGTGGAACATTAGGGCAACGTATTGCACTTCAACATGCTCGTATTATGATTCACCAGCCATTAGGTGGTTCTCAAGGTCAAGCAAGTAACGTAAAACTAGAAGCTTTAGAAGTCTTACGTTTACGTCAACAAGTAGGTCGCTTATATGCGAAGCGTACAGGACAATCATTAGCTGTTGTAGCACGTGATATGGACCGTGATCGTTATTTATCTGCAGCTGATGCACGTCAATATGGCCTAATTGATAATGTTGTTCAACAAGAAAATGAACAAGTTGTTTATAATTCAATGAATTAAAGACAATGTATTTTAAGGGGGGTTTATAAAATTCCCCTTAATTAATAAAATTTTGTAATAATGAAAAAAGCGGGTAACGCGATTCGAACGCGCGACTTAGACCTTGGCAAGGTCTCACTCTACCACTGAGTTATACCCGCAGATATGTTAAATTATAGCATATTTTTATGTTTTAAAATAAGCATTATTGTTTAATTTATTTTAGTCATAACTAAAATAAATTAAACAATAATATAAGATTTTAAGCCTTGTAAAGTTCATTACCTAGTTGTAAAGCTAGAACTCCTGTAACAAGTGCAAGAAGCATAGCTGTAAAAACTTGACTATCTGAAATACCCATATGTATTCTCCTAAGAATAAACAATAGAATTAAAAATTTCTACACGAAATATTTTAAATAAGAAATAAAAATACTTATAGGTTACCTTTGTTAAACGCTAAAATGGCAACAATTGCTGGTCCTGCACCAGCAATAAGTAAAATACTAATTAAATTTCCAATAATTTCAATATTCATAAAATTTTTGTCGGAAGGAAAAAAATTCTTTAATAGTAAAGAATTTTAAAGTTAAGAGCTACTTTTTTGTGGAAAAGAACTTTTTCTTTATGAAAAGTTTTTGGGGTTTAGGTCTTATAGACCGCTACGTCCCCAAACTACTAATGATAAAGAAAATGTAAACATAACCATAAGAAAGGCCCATGAAATACCAATTAAGTCCATAATTTTTATTTTTCGAAAAAATATATTAAACTCTAAAGATATAAGAAAAAATTTCTCGAATAACAACGGAAAGAGGGGGATTCGAACCCCCGGTATGCAAAAACATACAACGGATTAGCAATCCGCCGCTTTCGACCACTCAGCCATCTTTCCATTTTCAATTCGTAGTATACCATAAAACTCTCAAAACTTTGAGGTTTAACGTAATACGGAATAATCCTGAAAAGTAACTATAAAGTGATATAAAATTTAACTTATATTCCACTAACGAAAAGTTAATTAATCAATATCGTTTCGGTTTGGGTTTCGAGCTGGATCACCAGATAAGAAACCAAAAATAAAGAGTGAAATAAATGAAATAACAACAGTATATACTGTAATCTTTAATGCAAGCATTGATTCTACCCCATAATTCAGTAACAATAATTCGTTACTATTTAGAATATATTTTATATATCTTCAAATACTAAAAATATATTATACCTAATATATTTGTATCTGACTAGCATATATAATTAAAAACTTTTCTTTTAAATAATTTACGAATTTTCGTAAATTATTTAAAAGAAAAAAACATTTTACACTTTTTGAGCAGCTGTTAAACGAGCACGAGCACGCTTAACTAAAAATGTTTTTTCAACTTGGTCTTTACGTGACTCACTTTTTGCTAAAGCAGCTTCCGCTTCTTTTAGCTGTGTTTCAGCTTCACTTAAGTTAATAGTTTCTGCTTTTTCGGCTTCGTTAATAATAACGGTTAAAATATTATTTTGGATAAGTGCAAACCCAGCCATTACAACAAGAGGAACCCATTGTGAATTTACTCGAACTTGCATTACGCCAATTTCTAAGGCTGTTAGTAATGATGTATGATCTGTTAATACACCCATTTGCCCAGTGTTTGTTGGCAGAATAATTTCATCTGCTGTTGTTTCCCAAACAACTCTATCGGGAGCAATAACTTTTACTTGTAGTGTCATAATTATTTAAAGATGTAAGAAACCAGTAATATTTGTATTACTGGTTTGAAGAATAGTTAGCTTTATGATTGCAGTTTATCTGCTTTTGCCATTGCTTCTTCAATTGTTCCTACTAAATAGAATGCTTGCTCTGGAAGTGCATCAAGTTCACCTGCTAATACCATGTTGAAACCTTTAATAGTTTCTGCAAGACTTACATACTTACCAGGTGATCCAGTAAATACTTCAGCTACAAAGAATGGTTGAGAAAGGAAACGTTCAATTTTACGAGCACGTGCTACAAGTAAACGATCATCTTCAGATAATTCATCTAGACCTAGAATAGCAATAATATCTTGTAATTCCTTATAACGCTGTAATGTCTGCTTAACATTTTGAGCTACTGCGTAATGCTCTTCACCAACAATCCATGGCTGTAACATCGTTGAAGTTGAATCAAGTGGGTCTACCGCTGGGTAAATTCCTTTAGCAGCTAGGTTACGTGAAAGTACTGTCGTTGCATCAAGGTGAGCAAACGTTGTTGCTGGCGCTGGGTCAGTAAGGTCATCCGCCGGTACATATACGGCCTGAATTGAAGTAATTGAACCATCTTTAGTAGATGTAATACGTTCTTGTAGTGTACCCATTTCTGTACCTAGAGTTGGTTGGTATCCTACAGCAGATGGCATACGTCCTAGCAGTGCAGATACTTCTGAACCCGCTTGTACAAAACGGAAAATGTTATCAATAAATAGAAGTACATCTTGCTTATTAATATCACGGAAATACTCTGCCATTGTTAAAGCAGTTAAACCTACGCGCATACGTGAACCAGGTGGTTCATTCATTTGACCGTATACTAGAGCTACTTTAGATTCGCTTAGGTTATCTTCATTAATTACCTTTGATTCTTTCATCTCTTGGTATAAATCATTTCCTTCACGAGTTCGCTCACCTACACCACCAAATACAGAAACACCACCGTGTGCTTTTGCAATGTTGTTAATAAGTTCCATAATTAGAACTGTTTTACCAACACCAGCACCACCAAATAGTCCAATCTTACCACCACGACGGTATGGTGCTAATAAATCTACAACCTTAATTCCAGTTTCGAAAATTGATAGGTTTGTATCTAACTGTACGAATGCTGGAGCAAGACGGTGAATTGGTAATGTATCAGTTGATTTTACATCTCCAAGCTCATCAATTGGCTCTCCAAGAACATTAAAAATACGTCCTAAAGTATCGCCACCTACTGGTACACTTAAAGCTGCACCTGTATCAATAACTTCCATTCCACGCATTAAACCATCAGTGGCACTCATAGCAACAACACGTACTTGGCTATCTCCAAGAAGTTGTTGTACTTCACATGTAACGCTTACAGTTTCTCCTGCACCGTTTTTTCCATTAATAGTTAATGCATTATAAATGTTTGGCATTTTTCCAGCTTCGAATTCTACATCAAGTACTGGTCCAATAATTTGTGTAATACGTCCTACGTTTACATTTGCTGCAACTGTCATGTTTTCTGAACTTTGAAATTTTAGTATGAATAAGGAATAAATTATGGTACTAAGGCGAAATATATGAGTACTAGTAAATTTTTTAAAGATTAAAAATTAAGTAAACTCTAATATGCCTCTATAATAATTATTATACCATAGTTTACTCTTTTAGGAAATGTATGAACAGGCTATGTTAATTCTGTTAGCTTTTGCTTTTATTTCATAAGAAATATTATTTTGTATGGTATACTTTATTTTAAATGTATCGGGATGTAGCGCAGTTTGGTAGCGCGTCGCATTTGGGTTGCGAAGGTCCAAGGTTCGAATCCTTGTATCCCGAAAATTATTTAGATCTTTATTCCACGTATTAATTAATTTCACTAATACGTGGTTTAAAAAGTTTTTCATTTAGAAATGAGCTGTATTTTTTTGTTTTTTCATCTACTGAAGATGTAGCTGAATTTTCCCTAGTAGTAAAAAATTTTTCTTTTTCATTCATTTCAGAAACTACAGGATTTTGGAGACTTCGTAATTGTAATAATTCTAAAGAAAGTAAAATAATGGTTACTACTAATAAAATATAACAAGTAAATAATAAGGGGTCTAACCGCCAACCTTGAAAAAATAAAATACCACCACACAAACTTGTAATTGTTGATAAAATAATATCTGATTCTTTTGCTAAAGTTGGTTGTACAAATTGTAAAGTATATAACGTAATTGCCCAACCAATCAAAAAAATTCCAATAAAAATTGTTGGATATAAAATAACATTAATCATAAATTTAAAGTAATTGAGGGAAGTAACAATTCAGTATCTTAAAAACTTTAGTCAAGCATGTTTTGATTTTCTGTTAATGCTACCCAATTATAAGCTTCATTATAACTTAATGGTGATAAACGAATGGCTTGTTTCCAATATTCGCGCGCTTTTGAGAAAAAATTCTTAGATAATTGCGTATCTCCTTGTTCTAAAGCTTGTTCGCCTTGGTAATGATAAATCACAGCAATATTATTTAATGCTTGTGGCATTAAAGGATTACGCTCTAAAGCTTGATAATAATATTCTAAAGCACGTGCGTGCTTCCCATTTGCAGCATGAATTAACCCAATATTATATAAAATATAACTACGATCATATGGGTCTAATTCAAGACGCATAGCTTCATAATAATTTTGTAACGCTTCAGCATATTCTCCTTCAGCTTGAGCAGACATACCATTTCGATAGTAGCTGAAAGCTTTTTTTGAACGAGTTGCAATTGGTGAAATAGTTAATAATAAATCGGCAATAATTGTAAACGTTTTATCAATAAAATTATCGTTTCGTTGTGAACGTGGCATAAATATATAGAGAAATAATAGAATACTTAAGAAAAAATTTTTCTAATTATTAGTATACCGTATTTTTTAAAATTATAATTCTAACAGTTTGAAAGTAATTATTTGCGGACGGAGAGACTCGAACTCTCACAGGAAATCCTACCAGAACCTAAATCTGGCGCGTCTACCAATTCCGCCACGTCCGCTTCAAGTTAATAGTATTACTTGAATAATTTTATTATAGCAAAAAAAATCTTTTATTGCAAATATATTATTTAAGTTAATTGTAAACTAGTGCTAATTTCATTTAGCACTAGTTTAGAAAATTAACGGAAACTTACTGCTGCTTGCCAAACAAAGGCTAGAGCTAAGAATAAAACCGGAATAACTGGTAGTACATCTACTAATGGATCAAAAATAGCGTACGCTTCAGGTAATTTTGCAAGAGTTAAAGATAGCATAATAATTCTCCTCTAAATCAAAAGATCTATAAATAAGTGATATATTAATAATTCGAATCAAATATTAAAAAATAGTATACCATATAAATTCTTTTTTTCGATATTACACTACTAAAAAAGGTAAATATTATTTTAAAGCTTGACAAAATTAAAAGCTATGGTATACTTTTAATAAAATTAAAACTAAGCCCCCATCGTCTAGAGGCCTAGGACACCTCCCTTTCACGGAGGCGACACGAGTTCGAATCTCGTTGGGGGTAATTTTAAACTTTGGTCCGATTTGACTTTTTAAACATTTTAGGTTATACTATATAAAAGCTAACAAAAATATAAATACCTAGCATATTAATTTATTTAATTAATATGTCCACATAATATAAATAAGAATTATGTCACACGCAGTAAAAATTTATGATACATGTATCGGGTGTACACAATGTGTTCGTGCATGTCCAACTGATGTTTTAGAAATGGTTAGTTGGGATGGTTGTAAGGCAGGACAAATTGCATCTGCTCCCCGTACAGAAGATTGTGTAGGGTGTAAGCGATGTGAAAGTGCATGTCCCACTGATTTTTTAAGTGTACGTGTATACTTAGGTTCTGAAACTACTCGTAGTATGGGTCTAGCTTATTAAACTATTATTTGTTAGGATAATAAAAATATTATCCTAACAAATAATACCAAGGAAAGGTGGCAGAGTTGGTCGATTGCACTGGTCTTGAAAACCAGCATAGTTAATCCTATCGAGGGTTCGAATCCCTCCCTTTCCGTATAAAAATAAATAATCTTAATTAATTATCTTTTACTTTCTTTTATGAAATTTTATAAGACACGATATAAAACTATCTTTGAAACCGTTTATAAAAATTTACAAACTCAAAGAAAAAATTTACACTACAAACAACAAACAACCTTACCGGTTAAAAAAATTGTGAAACCTGTAGCGAAAGCATTAACACGACCGAGTAATTATGCATATTTTCTAATTTATTTCTCAATTATTAGTTATATCAGTTTACAGGGTTTAACAAAAGCAACTGCATTAATCCCTTTCGTAAATCAACCAACATTACATTATCAATTAAAAGCATTACGTAAATTACGAAAACAAAAAAGAATTTTTCATAAAAAGAAATGGATTTATAGCACACCAATCCAAGATAAGACTATTTTAATTGAACGTAATCATAAAGAAGAGTGGGGGGTTCCCAAAAATTATAGAAAAAATGCGGCTAACCTTAAAAATAAGTATGTTTTAATCCCAGCACAAAATTCAAAAATTGAAAATTTTGTCCGTTACTCTTTAATATCTTCCCAACGCGCAAGTGTTACACAATTAGTAACAGTTAAAGGAAATGACCGTTTTTTTGGAAATGAAATGATTTCCATTCTTTATCCTCCATTACATCCCCGTATTTTACGTTTATATTTAAAGGATAAAACAGTCAGTTTACAAAAGGATAAACAAACTTTACAAAACTTACATGCATCTTGGGGTGAAAACTTATTTGATACACTCTTCTTCAAGGATACTTTTGGCCGTTTAAGTTTTTTAGTTATTTTAAACGTCTGGACCTTATTATGTTTTTGTATTTTTATCCAACAAATTATTGAAGGATTTTGTTTTACATTAGTTAATGATGGAGACCAAAAACCATTAATCGATGACGACCCATTTGGAGATTATATTTTACCTTCAAATTTAATTCTTCCAGAAAATAATACAAAAAACTTTTTTAATGGTGTTCCAACTGGGGTTGCAACAAATGAGTTAAAGCCGTTAATTCAAAAATTACAAACCCACAAAAAGAATAGTATCACTCAGCTTTTTCACCCTCATAAAGAAACTTTACTAACCACTAAAGGCATTATTTTTGTTGGAGGATTTGAAACAGGAGGATCTCATTTTGCTCAAGCTTTAGCTGGTGAAGCAAAAATACCTTTTATTCGTGTACCTGCTACTCAATTTTTATTATCAAATATTCATGAAGGCTTATTATTAATGCGTATTATTTTTTATTATGCAAAAACTTTAGCCCCAGCTATTTTACATATTGATGATATCGATATTTTTTGTGGTTTACGTAGTTCATTAGATTTAACATCGAAGACAAAAAAATCCTCAATTTTTTCACTGGAATATACTTCTAAAATTGATCAAAAAAGTAATTCAAAGATAGGACAAAAAACAGATTTTACTAAAGCATTTCAAGCGTTTACTAAACAAAAAACAAAATCTTATCAAAATTTCATTTCCTTTTCTTTAGAAAATAGTTTTCCTTTAGTAGAAAAAGAAAGGACTAAAGATGTAAAATTCGATTTCGAAAATGATTCAAATAAGCTGTCCCAAAATAAACAAAGTTTAAGTGAAGATGATTTAACAAGTTTATTAAATCAACTATTAATTGAATTAGATGGCGCTATCCCTACACAAGCACCCTTAATTACTACTGCTACAGTAGAAAAAATTACACAAATTGAACCGGCTTTAATTCGTCCGGGACGGTTATCGACACACATTGAGTTTGACTATTTATATAATTTAGATAGAGAAAAAATTATTAAATCTTTATTATTTAAACATAAAGTAAAAACAAGTATTCCTTGGTATTTATTTGCGAGTCAATTAAAAGATTTTCAATATATCCCAATTAAACAAATTATTGAAAATGCAATTTATTATTCACAAGTTTTTTCTAAAGACGCAAATTTAATTCAGTTAAATAGTCTTCTTTTTGCAAAACAAAAATTCTTTGTAACACAAGAATTACAATTAACAGATTCAAATAATAATATCTTTGGGAAGTCAAAAAATAAATTTATTGAGGATGTACTAACAAAATTTTCATCTCAGAATAAAGAAATTACTTTAGAAACATTACCTGCCTTTAGTAATACAGAGGTTTCATTACTGCCTTATTTATATCAAAATTTTGACCAAAACAAAGGTAATGTACCACAAACTACATATCAAATTTTAAATAAACCAAATGGTTTATTTTTATTATATATTATTGAAAATTTGTGGAATCAACAACAATTAGTAGAAAAAACAAATGAATATCAATCTTTATTATATTTTTTAACATTAAAGTTATTACAGGATCAAAAAATCACTTCAGAATTAGAAACAGTAACCTATTTATCAACATTAATGCATTTTACGCAATCTAGTGAGATAAAAAATCAAGATAGATTTACAGAATTAAAAACATTAAATTTAATTGATGTATTTGGAAATATGCAATTTATTTCCCAGTGGAAACAAACTAATGATTTAGAGATAAATGAAATTGAAAAATTTAAAGACTCAATTATTGGAATTCGTTATCTGATCATTGAATACCATGCATACTTGTCATATCGTTTATATACACAATTATTAAAATAAAAACTTAATAACTTTTGGACGTACTAAATCTTCAAACCTAGTACGTCCAAAAGTTATTAAGTTTTTATTTATTCATTAAAAAATTTTTTGCAAACTGTAATGGTGATTTATACGGTGTTTCTAAATTAATAAGTGCTTCATCCATTCCTAATAGACGTTGTGCAGCATTTTCCATTGCTAAACCAGACAACGTTAAACGTTTTCTACTAACAAGTGGTTTTCCACGGTTCGTCGCTACAATAACTTGATTATCTTCAGGAATAACCCCTAATAATGGAATACCTAATAAATCTTGGACATCATTGATTGCAAGCATATTATTACCTTTAATCATATCCGTACGAACACGATTAATAATTAATTTATTATCAAATAAATTATTAGCCTCTAATAAGCCAATAACACGATCAGCATCTCGAATTGCCGTAATCTCAGGCGTTGTGATTAGAATTGCTTCACTAGCAGGAGAAATAGCATTTAAAAATCCAATATCAATTCCCGCAGGGCAGTCAATTAAAATAAAATTATAGTTACGTTCTTGTAAAGAATCAACTAGCATTGTCATACTTGAACGACTAATATTATAACGTTGGCGAGTCTTAGAAATTGCTAATAATGATAAATTTGAATATGTTTTATCTTTTACTAATGCTTGTTCTAAAGTACAATTCTCATTAAATACATCCATAGCCGTAAAAACAATTCGTTTTTCTAAACCAAGTAATAAATCTAAATTACGTAAACCGATATCTGCATCTAATAAAACAACACGTTGTCCTAGTCGTGCGAGTGACATTCCAATATTTGCTGTTAATGTTGTTTTACCAACACCCCCCTTTCCAGAAGTAACAACAATAACTCGAGTTTTTTGTTCTTTCATAAAAAATTAAAAGTATAAGAATTTAAATAAGTGTAATATTTTTTTATTTGGGTTTAAAAGTGGTCGATTATTTTCATAGAACAAACGTACACTTAAACTAAAAAGACAAATACAGGCTAATTGTGCATTTCCTCCATAACTAATAAAGGGCAAAGGAATCCCAGTAATTGGTAATAAATTACATGTTACCCCTAAATGTATGCAGGTTTGAAGGGTTAAAAAAAGAAAACACCCTAAGGTAATGATTACATCTTTTAGTTTTTTTAATTTAAAAAAATTAGATAAATAAAAACAAGTATAAATAGATAAAAACAAAAAGAAAAATAAACTACCAAGAATTCCAAAATTTTCTAAAAAGACAGAAAAAATAAAATCTGCATAATAAACCGGTAATGATTCAAAAGTTGTTTCTCCACAACCAATACCTAAACCAAAAAAACCACCTCGACTAATTGTTTCAAAACTCTGATTTAACTGGGTTGTAGTTACTGGGTTTGGGTTTATTGGGTTAAACAATGTTTGAATAAATAAACTAATTCGACTAAGTTGATATGGATGTAAAAAAAATATTAAATAAAATAAAAATGAAAAAAAAGCACCAAACCCGAACAATTGTTTATAAGAGGTTCGATCTATAAATAGACTAATAAATACAATGCTTAGGTATAAAAGTCCTGATGCAAAATCAGGTTGTAAAAAAATTCCCAAAAATGTACTCAGAACAATTAAATTTAGAAAAATAAATTCTTTATAGTTTAACTCTTTTGTTGTTGTTATTAATTGACTTAAACATAAAATAAAAAATGGTTTTTCAATTTCAACAGGTTGGTATAAAAGGGGGCCTATTTCAACCCAACGACGTGCGCCATTAATAGAAAAGTTGGTTAATAGAGTATAATTAATTGCTAATAAATTTAGTGTTGTTCCGATTTTTTCCAAGTAAAAAAAGATATTTTTTTTGATTTTAAAGAAAATCAAAACGATTGCAAAACTTAAGAGAGTCCAACAAAATTGTTTTTTTATAAAAAAGAGAGTATTTTTATAAATTAACATTGAAGAAAAACAAGTTGTATTATAAAGAATAAATAATCCAAATGTAATCCAAAAAAGATAGACCCAGATTAGCCAATATAATGAAAATGATGTAGATTGGATAACTACTTGGTAGTGAATGAAATGTGTTCTTAGTTTCAAGATTAAGGTATTGACATTATTTTAAAATCTGTAAGGTGATATTATATATGTGCTGTAGTATTATATATAAATATAATATACTTTATTTAAAAAGAATTTTGTTATTATTTAATTTTATTTTGGTGACGGAAATTTAAAAATTAGGAAAGATTATTCTATTATATGGTACTATATGGTATAATATACAAAGAATATAACGAATAGGTTAAAATTCTCCCTCACTGGGATTTGTTTTTACTTAGAATATTATCCTAAATATTACAAGTAACATTTTTTGTTAAAAAAACTAACAAAAAACTTTTTATTCGGAGAAAATTTATGCTTCAAATTTTTCAATTAGCAACTTTTGCACTAATTCTTGTTTCTTTTGGTTTAGTAGTTGGGGTTCCTGTAACACTAGCACTCCCAGACGGGTGGTCATCTGCTAAAGGTACAGTATATTCTGGTCTTGGTTTATGGTTTGCTTTAGTATTCCTTGTAGGAATTTTAAACTCTTTTGTTATCTAAATAATGTAATTAAGAATATATAGTTTATTTCAGAGCTATATATTCTTAATTAAATAAATCTTTTTGAAGTGTGGGGATAAACGGGCTCGAACCGCTGACATTCTGCTTGTAAGGCAGACGCTCTACCAACTGAGCTATATCCCCTTCGGTATTTTAATTATAACATAAAAATTTAAAAATAACAACTTTTTATTTTTATACATGATAAACCTTAGATAAAACTCTTTGTTTTTTTTTATTTTCAGTATACTATTTTAATAAGAGAGAGATAATAAAAAAATGTTTTTACTAAAAGTATTTTAATCTAGATCTTAGATTACTCGCTCTAAATTCAGATATTTTATTTAAATGTTGTACCGGTACAACGAAGTAATATCTATAATAACATTATAATATATATATAATTATAATAGGTAAGGAGAGAATTTATGGTCTTTGAATTATCGACATATTTTAATGATATGCCTAGTGTGATGGACTTAGCTGCGGTTGAGGTCGGAAAGCACTGGTATTGGTCTCTTGGGGATTTTCAATTACACGGTCAAGTTCTAGTTGTGTCATGGTTTGTAATTAGTTTAATTACAATCGTTATTGCACTAGGTACTAGTGATTTAAAATTATTACCAGAAAAATATTTACAAAACTTAGTTGAATATCTTTTTGAGTATATCCGAGACATTGCTAAAACACAAATTGGGGAAGAAGAATACCAAACATGGATTCCATTTATTGGAACTTTATTTGTCTTCATTTTTGGTTGTAACTGGACAGGAGCTCTAATTCCATGGAGCGTTATTGAAATTCCAAGTGGTGAATTAGCAGCACCAACAAATGATATTAATACAACAGCTGCTTTAGCTTTATTAACATCAATTGCATATTTTTCTGCTGGTCTACGCAAGAAAGGATTTGGTTATTTCCAGAAATATGTAGAACCAACACCAATTTTATTACCAATTAACGTTCTAGAAGATTTTACCAAACCATTATCTTTAAGTTTTCGTCTATTTGGTAACATTCTAGCCGATGAGCTAGTTGTTGGGGTATTACTATCATTAGTGCCATTAGTAATCCCAATCCCAATTATGCTATTAGGATTATTTACAAGTGCAATTCAGGCTCTTGTATTTGCAACACTTGCTGGAGCCTATATTGGTGAAGCATTAGAAGGACACTAAATCTCCAAGAAACTTGTTTCTTTGAGAGTTTAATTTAAGAAGATGGAATATTTTATAGTGGTTATTAATTACAAAATGATAACCTATATTGCAGGATGATTGTAAATAAGGAGATTAACTATGAGTCCTATTATCGCTGGTGCATCTGTTCTTGCTGCAGGTTTAGCTGTTGGTATCGCTTCAATTGGTCCTGGTATTGGTCAAGGAACTGCTGCTGGTCAAGCAGTTGAAGGTATTGCTCGTCAGCCAGAAGCTGAAGGAAAGATCCGTGGTACATTACTACTATCTTTCGCATTCATGGAATCGCTAACAATTTACGGTCTAGTTGTAGCACTTGCTCTACTATTCGCTAACCCATTCGCATAATAACACATAAGAACTTGTTATTATTTTAGTATGGGAATAAAAGTTTTTATTCCCATACTACTACCCTTTATAGCTTTCACAAAACATTTATGTATTCTGATTTATTAACACTAGCCAACATTGACCTTGGTAATGGTTTTGGAATTAATACAAACATTCTAGAAACAAACATTATTAACCTTAGTGTTGTTATTACTATCGTTATTTATGCAGTAGGCGGTGCTTTAACAGGTTTACTTGAAAATCGAAAGCGTCTTATTGTTGAATCTTTTAACAAAGCAGATCTTGAATATCAAAACATTCAAGATTGTTTAACACAAGCACAAGAGTTTTATAAGCAAGCTGAAGAAAAGGCTTCAGAAATTAAAGTGCAAGGAAAAGATAAAATTCAACAATTAAAAACGTTTTTAATTGACCAAGCAAAAGAAGATAAAGCACGTTTAGAAGCAACTAAAGAAAGTACACTTAAGGTAGAACAAGAACGAGTATATACTAGTATTCGTACAAGTATTAGTGCACGTGCTATTCAAGGCGCATTAACTCAATTAGAAACTACTTTAGACAAAGATACACAACTTCGTGTACTTGATAAAACTATCCCAAACCTAACTGCTTTAAAGTAAAGAGTTATTTTTAACAAACAATTTTTATTGTATAGATGATTTATAAGGAATATTTTCTAAAAGACAAAATTTAATTATGGTAGCAATTCGCCCTGATGAGATTAGTAGCATTATTCGTCAACAAATTGAAGATTATGCATCTACAGTAAAAGTTACAAATGTAGGTACAGTTCTTCAAGTTGGAGATGGTATTGCACGTGTATATGGTTTAAACAAAGTAATGGCTGGTGAGCTATTAGAATTCGAAGATGGTACTGTAGGTATCGCCCTAAACCTAGAAGCTGACAACGTTGGTGTTGTACTTATGGGTGGTGGTTTTGAAATTCAGGAAGGAAGTTCTGTAAAAGCAACTGGTAAAATTGCTCAGGTTCCTGTAGGAGAAGGGTTCTTAGGTCGTGTTGTAAACGCACTAGCAATTCCAGTAGATGGTAAAGGTGATATTACAGCAGATGAGACTCGTCTAATTGAATCTCCAGCTCCAGGTATTATTTCACGTCGTTCAGTTTATGAACCATTACAAACAGGTCTTGTTGCTATTGATGCAATGATTCCAATTGGTCGTGGTCAGCGTGAGCTTATTATTGGTGACCGTCAAACTGGTAAAACAGCTGTTGCTATTGATACTATTATTAACCAAAAAGAGACTGGTGTTATTTGTGTCTACGTAGCGATTGGTCAAAAAGCGTCTTCTGTTGCTCAAATCGTTACATCACTAGAAGAAGCTGGTGCACTAGAAAATACAATTATTGTTGCTGAGAACGCTGATTCTCCTGCACCACTACAGTATTTAGCACCTTATACTGGTGCTGCTCTAGCAGAATACTTCATGTACACAAACCGTCACACTCTGGCGATTTATGATGATTTATCTAAGCAGGCAGCTGCATACCGTCAGATGTCACTTCTACTTCGTCGTCCACCAGGTCGTGAGGCATACCCAGGTGATGTATTCTACTTACATTCACGTTTACTTGAGCGTGCAGCTAAGCTAAGTGATGCATTAGGTGAAGGAAGTATGACAGCATTACCGGTTGTAGAAACACAAGCAGGTGACGTATCAGCATATATTCCAACTAACGTTATTTCTATTACTGATGGTCAGGTATTCCTATCGGGTGATTTATTCAACTCAGGTATTCGTCCAGCAATTAACGTTGGTATTTCAGTTTCTCGTGTTGGTTCAGCAGCACAAATTAAAGCTATGAAGCAGGTTGCTGGTACCCTTAAACTAGAACTAGCACAGTTCGCTGAGCTAGAAGCTTTCTCACAGTTTGCTTCAGATCTAGATAAAGCAACACAGAACCAACTTGCTCGTGGTCAGCGTTTACGTGAACTACTGAAGCAGGCACAAGGAGCTCCACTTTCAGTTCCACAACAAGTTGTTACTATCTACACTGGTATTAATGGATATCTTGATGATGTAGAAGTAGCTGATGTTCGTGAATTCCTATCAGGACTTCGTGAATATGTTGGTACAAGTGCTTCAAAGATTATTGATAGTATTAATTCTTCTCAGAAATTTGATGATGATGCGGAAGCTATGCTATTAGAAGCTATTGCAACATATAAAGAAAGTTTCTTTGCTTCAAAGAAAAAATAATTAGTTACTGGCTTAGTTTATTTGTCAAGTAAATTTTAAATTTACTTGACAAATACTATTATTTTGTTGTATACTTAATATTAGATAAAAGTAAATAATAACTCAGCCGAGATAGCTCAGTTGGTAGAGCAGCGGATTGAAAATCCGCGTGTCACCAGTTCGACTCTGGTTCTTGGCATAAATTTTTTTATATAGTGTATTCCGATTTAAGTTACTTCTTTTTTACATAGAATCATTGAATTAAGGTATCCATACGTAAAAGTTATATGTTTTTAGTTATGTATAACTAAAAATTATTATTACTATAGTGTATACTAATTATTAATATTGAGCATATGCTCCAGGAATAGATGTATGACTAGACATTCTAATTTTACAGATTCTAGATAAAAGAGCCTATCTTTACTAAAACTTAAAAAACTTTATGGCACCACAAACAGAAACTAAAACAGGAACAGGGTTCCAAGCCGGGGTAAAAGATTACCGTTTAACTTACTACACTCCAGAGTACGTTGTTAAGGATACTGATATTCTTGCAGCATTCCGTGTATCACCTCAGCCAGGTGTACCTCCTGAAGAGGTTGCAGCAGCAGTAGCAGCTGAATCATCTACAGGTACATGGACAACTGTATGGACTGATGGTCTAACTTCTCTTGATCGTTACAAGGGTCGTTGTTACGATATCGAGCCAGTTGCGGGTGAGCAAGATTCTTACATCGTATACGTAGCTTACCCTCTAGATCTATTTGAGGAAGGTTCTGTAACTAACCTATTCACTTCAATTGTTGGTAACGTATTTGGTTTCAAGGCTCTACGTTCACTTCGTCTAGAAGATCTACGTATCCCTCCAGCTTACGTTAAGACTTTCGCTGGACCTCCTCATGGTATCCAGGTTGAGCGTGATAAGCTTAACAAGTACGGACGTGCTCTACTAGGTTGTACTATTAAGCCTAAGCTAGGTCTTTCTGCTAAGAACTACGGTCGTGCAGTATACGAATGTCTTCGTGGTGGTCTTGATTTCACTAAGGATGATGAGAACGTAAACTCACAGCCATTCATGCGTTGGCGTGATCGTTTCCTTTTCGTAGCTGAGGCTTCTTACAAGGCTCAAGCAGAAACAGGAGAGGTTAAAGGTCACTACCTAAACGCAACTGCTGCTACTTGTGAAGAAATGCTTAAGCGTGCAGAATGTGCTAAGGATCTAGGTGTTCCAATTATTATGCATGACTACCTAACTGGTGGTTTCACTGCTAACACTTCTCTAGCGCACTACTGTCGTGATCACGGTCTTCTTCTACACATTCACCGTGCTATGCACGCTGTAATTGACCGTCAGCGTAACCACGGTATTCACTTCCGTGTACTAGCTAAGGCTCTACGTCTATCTGGTGGTGATCACCTTCACTCAGGTACTGTTGTAGGTAAACTTGAGGGTGAACGTGAAGTAACTCTAGGTTTCGTAGACCTAATGCGTGATGACTACGTTGAGAAGGATCGTTCTCGTGGTGTATACTTCACTCAGGATTGGGTTTCTATGGGTGGTGTTATGCCAGTAGCCTCTGGTGGTATTCACGTATGGCACATGCCAGCTCTAGTTGATATCTTCGGTGACGATGCATGTCTACAGTTCGGTGGTGGTACTCTAGGACACCCTTGGGGTAACGCACCTGGTGCAGCTGCTAACCGTGTAGCTCTAGAAGCTTGTGTTCAAGCTCGTAACGAAGGACGTTCTCTAGCTCGTGAAGGTGGAGATGTTATTCGTGCCGCTTGTAAGTGGTCTCCTGAACTAGCTGCCGCTTGTGAAGTTTGGAAAGAGATTAAGTTCGAATTCGAAACTATTGATACTCTTTAA